ATGGTGGTTCGTTGGTTATTTTCAAGCTCAGCAAAGGATATTGGGTATCTTTACCTAATTTTTGCTATTTTTAGCGGCATCATTGGTACCGCTCTTTCAATGATAATTAGAGCAGAGCTAGCTTTACCGGGTACACAGGTACTATCGGGAAATTATCAACTATATAATGTTGTAATTACAGCTCATGCTTTATTTATGATTTTTTTTATGGTAATGCCTGCCCTAATGGGCGGATTTGGTAATATCCTGGTGCCCGTAATGATTGGAGCTCCAGATATGGCAAAGAAGAAAAACAAATACAATACACAATGACAATTATTTACAATAAAGCTGAAATGTTGGGGTTTTATATTGCTGGACTATTCGAGGGCGATGGCCATATAGTAATGCCCACTGTTTTCAACAATCATAATCCTAGATGGCATATAACATTTCGTATTAAAAACAAGCCTTTGGCACAAAAATTATTAAGCAAAATAGGGTACGGATTTATTCGATATAAAACCAAACACAACGCGTGCGTATTGACCGTAAGCCAGGTAAAGGGGTTAAAGGTTTTAATTAATATGATCAATGGCAAGTTTAGAACACCAAAGATCAATCAACTGTATTTATTGATCGACTGGCTAAATAAACACCACGGTACACAAATAAAAAAACTGCCGACGTATTTAGGCCATCTAAGTAAAGATGCGTGGCTTGCCGGCTTTATTGATGCCGACGGAAGCTTCGGTATTCGGTACACTAAAAAAGCGCCCGGTATTAAGCAAAAGGTTAGTTGTCGATTTCGTTTAGAGCAACGCATGGTTGATGCCAAAACAAATCAATCCTACAGCAGTGTGCTTACTTTGATCGCCGATTACTTAGTGGTACGCTTAAACACGCGTACACAAAAAAGTACTAAAAGAACTTACTATATAATTGAAATGTCTAGTCGAGCTAGTATAATTGTATTGATTAATTATTTAAACCATTATGGTTTGTTAAGCGCAAAACTGCTTGATTATTTAGATTGGCGTAAGGCGGCGCAGCATATTATACATAAAACCAATTACACACAACAAGGGCTAGCCGAAATTAGCGTACTTAAAAATAACATGAATACAGGTAGGTCAAACTTTAACTGGGACCACTTAAACGATTTTTAACACCTGATGTATGCCCTTGCCATTAAAAAAAATAAATTTGTTCTAAAAATGTAAAATAATGTTTTATGTTGATTAATTAATGTTGTATTATGTTTATTGCTTGATAAGCAAATGTCAGAAATGCCGTCTTTGTCGTAAGACAAATGATTATCACTTCGCTATATGCATGGAATCTCTCACTGTTTTTTATATAGCAGATATAAATTGATTTTATATACAGGTAGTAATAACTCCGGCAACTAACTATATATGTTAGATACGGAGCACGGCTCCGGGGTCCGTCGTTAAATCATTATTGCACATGGGAAGAATATGCAGGAAACCAACGCAACTACTTGTTAGTAGGATCCTCAGAGACTACACGCGAAGCGCTGATTTTTTTTTTATAAACATATCAGATGAAGACATAGTCCACGCTTGTACGAAAGTACGATGCCAAATTGATTTCCACGACTGAATAACATTAGCTTTTGGCTATTGCCAGTAAGTATAATGCTTTTATTAAGTTCCGCACTTGTTGAAACTGGTGCTGGTACAGGATGGACCATTTAAGGTAGATAGGTGGTCCTGCTGTGGCCTATAACAATATTGTTATAGGCCACAGCTTCAAAAAACTTCACTCGATGCGGGAACGCCTTGATAAGATTTAAGTTACTGAGTTACATGCTAGTAAACAATACTGCGTATGTTAAAGTGTAAAACGGGCTCGTTATAAGATTTAAATCGTAAGACAATCCGCAGGAAATAACACTTTTGCTGTTCTGGTTACTTATCCCTTGCCTTTGTTTTGCCTTTCCTTTGGCCAGGGCGTTTTAAAAGGCAAGGTCCAGATAGAGCAAATGTACAACGATTTAATTATAATTAAACAAACAATGCTAAAACAATATAAAAACAATGTTATTTCTTCAGAGACTAAACGTGAAGATATTAATAGTGAGCAAAAATGGGCCACTGGAATAATCGATGGTGACGGACATATTGGGTTAGAATGGACCAATAAAGAAAAAACAAAATGGGTGCCTGTTCTAAAAGTGACATTGCACAGGTATAATAGTCGTGCTATTTATAGGCTAAAAAGGATTTTTGGCATTGGTAAGGTCACTTACAGTGGATACACAATTACTTATCGTGTGCGAAGTAAAGCTTTATGGCGCTCTGTTTTGATACCTTTGTTTGATAAATTTCATTTAAGATCTATGAAATATGCGGATGTACTAGTGATTAAAAAAGTTCTGTCTATGCAGCAATTGGGTAATGCTACACCCAAAAATATTTTGAGGTTACAAAAATCACTGGATAGAAAATCCGACCCAATCAGTCCAATATGGACTAACGGGACGGATTTAAAACACATTGTTGATTTGGATTGGCTAGCCGGATTTATAGAAGCGGAGGGCAGTTTTTATATTTTGCGCAACGGACAGCACGGTTTTGCTATAGGACAAGCATATGATCAGCACATTATTATCGCAATCCACCGCCTATTTTGTGCCCAATCGGCATTAAAAAACCGGAATAATTATACAATGTTGGATACCAAAAACACAGCCACTTTATACCTAATTGCAAATGCAATCAATAACCGTCTTTTAGGCATAAAGAGCTTTGAATTTTCACTATGGCTTAGAACTTTGCGGAAAAAAAATAAGGCTAAAACCTTAAAAGCAAAATCAATAATCACTTTAATTAGGCAGCGCTGTGAAAAGTAATTGCATTGTATAAATATGATTGTAGTTATCATCAAATGTTTACCTTATCCATTTTTGCTAGATTAATATATGGTATAGTCCATTAATTTGACTCACTATGATGATGTTTTTAAATCATAGTTCTCAAATTCGCTACCCGCCTTTATCATCACTAGTAGGAATGCCTGGTGCATCAGTAGATTTAGCGATTTTTTCATTACATATTTCTGGATTAAGTAGTTTATTAGGGTCTATAAACTTTATTACAACGATTTTTAATATGCGAGCTCCAGGAATGAAAATGCATAGAGTACCTCTATTTGCTTGGAGTGTACTAATCACTAGTTTCTTACTGCTACTAAGTCTACCAGTATTAGCCGCCGGAATAACTATGCTGTTAACAGACAGAAACTTCAATACGAGTTTCTTTGACCCAGCTGGAGGCGGTGATCCGGTTTTATTTCAGCATATTTTTTTAAAAGCCTTGCAAATTACTAAATAATTTAATTAAATTTTTATGATAACACACAACTTTGATCGCGTTTTATAAGCGACATAAAGAGTCTCATTTAATGCCTAATAAAAAACCCTCAGCGCAGTGGCTTACATGGCTAATTGGCTTCGCAGAAGGAGATGGCAGTTTTATAGTAACCAACAGACAGGATTTGATGTTTGTAATTACTCAAAGTAATTATAATATTGAAATACTACATGAAATAAAACAGCATTTAGGCGTAGGTCGTGTAATTGTTCAAAGTAAAACTCTAAACGCTTCACGATATATTGCGCAAGATCAAATAGGGCTTAGTCTAATTGTAAGTTTGTTCCCTTGCCTTTGGCCCCTTGCCTTTGGCCCCTTTTGGCCTCGGGCAAAGGTAGCAAAGGTAGCAAAGGTAACGGCAACCTCATTTTGCCAAGTCGGCAAATAGGGTTTGTAAAATTTATAGCGGCGTATAATAATATCATTGAGAATAAGAGCCCCGATTCGAATAATTCCTAAGATTAAATTAGTAAATAAAACGCCTATTTTTTCACTGAATGGCTATTGGTTAGTTGGGTTTTCTGATAGTGAAGCTTGTTTTCATGCACGCTTTCGAAAAACCAATTATCGTTTTGAATATAGTGTGTCACAAAAACACACCGCTAATAAAAAAGTGCTAGAACGGATTCAGCAATTATTTAATGCAGGTGTGGTAAGGCCACATAGTCAATCAGGCCATTGGTCATATTACACAGTGAATCTCAGCTCGTGCGATATTATAATAAACTACTTTATAAAATTCCCTTTAAAAACAAATAAAAAATTAAGTTTTAAAAAATGGAAACTTATATATGAAGCCATTAAAAACAAACAACGTTTAATACCTGAGCAAAGGGAACAATTGATTATTTTATCAAAAACAATCAACCCTGTTCCTTTGCCACCTTTGCTTCGCGGGGCCAAAGGTGCTTAGCGGGGCCCAATAAAAAACAAAATAAGAATTTGGTTTAATTAAATATTTAATAATTAGCAAAAACAAAACGGAAAAACAGCAAAATGTTTAGCGTAAGCTATGAAACTTTTAAGGCATATGCTATAATAATCAAAGACCTAAAAAAGTAAACAAATCAAATACAGTTTGTACATTATTGCTAGTCCTTAGATGTTGTCTTGTAACTCTAAAAAGCAAAAGGCATTTTTTGTAAATAAACAAATAAAAGCAAAATCATCTAAGTTTACCCTGACAGGGGTAAAGAGTTTTCTCGGCGATGCTTGTGAAAACGGTCAAGGAGGATTTCGTTCCAAGACCGTCGGTTTTTTTAGAAATCGCTACAGACTGGGTCACAAGTGGGTGCCTGAAATGGTGCTTGATGTACAGTCGAATCTACCTAACACCCTGCGTGTTAAACAAGGCTATTGATGATAATTAAGCGAAACCAAACATATGGGGGATGTTTAATTTGAAATAGTACATTACCGTGCAAAGAAATTTATAAATGCATTTGCTAACACAAATTAGCAGGTTGGTAGATAGGGTTTTTTGGCCATCCTGAGGTATAAAGTGTATGCCTCATAATTACGCTATTTGCTAAAAACGCTTATGACTATATGTACATTTTGAAGCAGTACTGTGTTTTACCTTTGCCTTTTTAAACGCCGCCTTTTGCCCTTGCGTTGCGGCAAAGCAAAGGCGCAAAAGGCGCAAAAGGCGCAAAAGGCGCAAAAGGCGCAAAAGGCGCAAAAGGCGCAAAAGGCAGTAAAAATCTACTACAAAAAAAAGCAAATTAGCAGGAAACCTTGTTTTCTTAAGTTACCAAGGACTCCCCAGAGACTATACGCGTAAAATTTAGACAGTTAAACTTATTTGTATGCCAATTATACTATATATTGATCTAATATTGATGTCAAAATTTAAAAATATAACTATACATAGACCCAAATCACAACCATTAACCCTAGAACAATTTAGTTTTTTTCTAGCGGGATTAATCGATGCGGATGGCCATATAAATAAGCTTGGTAATGTAATAATCACCTTTCATAGTCGAGATATTAGTGTAGCGTATTACATAAAAACTCGTATCGGCTATGGCCGAGTAAGTAAACATATACAAAAAAATGCCATCACTTATGTATGCAGCCATCCTATAGGAAAACAATCTATCTGCCAATATATTTATCAAAAATTAATAAACCCTGATAGAATCGAGCAATTGAACATTCGATTGGTGCCCTTTTTAAAACGACTTGCCTTTTTAAACGCCCAAAAGCAAAGCAAAGGTCTTAAAAAGCAAAGGCGTTTTAAAACGCAAAGCGACAAAAGCAGAGCAAAAGCGACACCCATGATGAATCAGCCAGGCCCTGCAATGCTAAGCCTTCAAAATCATTGGCTCGCAGGATTTATACAAGGTGACGGAAGTTTTCAAGTAAAACTAGTTTCAAAAAACAATCGTTTGTTAACAAAAAAGGAAGTTCGATTAGTACTGCAAATTGATTTAAAACAGCTAAGTATACTAAAACAACTGCAAAATCTGATTGGTGGATCTATTGGGTATAGAGCTTCGCAAAACACTTATTATTATAATAGTGTCAGTTTTCAACGGGCTGCTAAACTGATACAATATTTGGACCACTTTCAAGTGATGGGTTCATCGATTACACTTTATTGGATGTGGAGAAAATGTTACATAATGATTCAAAACAAACATCATTTAAGTCAAAAAGGCATCAATGATATAGCAAAAATAAAAGCTCAAATGAGTAAACTTAGACTAAATTAAGACATAGTCCTACCTATATTGAAAAATATAGATCTTGGCCTATAGGCTTTTATACATAGCACATATAAAAATTGTATAGGCTATGAAAATTTTGTGATACATTTTAATTCTTCCAGCCTTTGGAATTGTTAGCCATGTAGTTAGCACATTTAGTGAAAAACCTGTATTTGGTACTATCGGTATGATTTATGCGATGGCATCAATTGGAATTTTAGGATTCATTGTTTATGCACATCACAGTGCGACCTGACCAATTGAAATCGGGGGTTGCCCCCTGAGGAATATTGGGGTTTAAACAATTATGTTTGACCAAGCCACTATAAATACCTAGATTAATCACCTAGCCACGTGGTCCACGTGCGAAAACTGTAAAGGTCTTTTATATAAAGACGTAAAAGTCTTTTAAAAGATTCCCTCTACTGTACAATAGGGTAGAAGCAGGGACAGAGCCGACGTTTAAGGGCTAGAATATAGACACTATTAAAGCAAATGTGCTAATGAACGCGTCGTCAGCATATAATATTAATATAATTAATATAAATCGGGTATAACGTAACGTAATTGTGATAGCGTGATGGACCGGATAAAACCCCGGCGCAAAGCACAAGCCCTCTTAAACATTGATGATTTATAGTGGAACAGGGTAAACCTTTTAAAGCGGCTTTTTGCTATGCTTTAAAAGGCAGACGATGGTGTAAAAAGCAAATGCCTGATTTGAAATAACAAGTCCAATTACTGAAAAGGTAAAGCCCGTAATGGGCGGGATAAGCCAACTTACATCGCAACAAAATTATTTAAGTTTATAAAATTATAAAAACTATTATGATAAAAAACAACTTATTATTTAAATCTAATATTGTCCCTAAGTCGGACACTGATTTGGGGTATTATTTAGCCGGCCTTATTGAAGGTGACGGACATTTTTCAAAAAATCAACTAATTATTAGTGGGCATGAAAAAGATTACGAATTTTTTCATGCTCTGAAACACGCGTTGGGATATGGAAAAGTAAGTCAATATACAAGAGGCAGAGCATTACGATTTGTTATAAGCAGTAAAGCAGGATTACGCCGCGTAATTTTATTATGCAATGGAAAATTTGTTGGTTGGCATAAATTCAATCAATTGCTAAAGCATAACTATAGTAAACATTTAAATATTGTTTTACAACAGCCTAAAGAAGAAAACATGTCATTTAGTAACTTTTGGTTTTGTGGTTTTATTGAGGCTGATGGATGCTTTAATATTACTATTCGTAAATGTAATACCAACGCTATAAAAACTCGAGTTGACTTACGCTTAACTATTGCACAAAAAGATAGTTATCTATTACAACTGATACGGCGACAATTTATTGATGCACAAATGTATGAATCAAAAAATTCAAAAAATCGACACTTTAGGCTGACTATTTCGGGTCATAAGCGTTTGCCCACGGTAATCCATTATTTTGATCAATACCCTTTGCAGACCCGAAAGTATATCCATTATCGAATGTTTCGTAGGTGCTTTCGCTTGGTACAATTTAAGAAGCATTTGAACTTTAAGGGATTAGAAGCAGCTAGAACAATGCAAACAATGTTAACCAGTGTTTATAAATAAACAACGCTAATTTTATTTTAAAACCAAATCTGTCAATAGTTAGAAAAACAATTTAAATAAAATGTTGAGTAGCCGTATGATGGGAAACTATCACGTACGGTTTCGGAGGAGAAGTTAATTGAAGTAATTCAATTAATTGACTCTAAGTGTTTACTGTAGGGTTAGATATCGATACAACGCTCTAGTGTCCTGAGTATCAAAAGGTACTTTAAAGATCTACATAAGTGATCTGTTGCACCGGGCTATATGCTGGAAAGCCCTATATATTTAGGTCCAAATAGGTTCCTATACTAGTTGGAACAATTTTAAATGTTGGCCAATCAGCAGGAAACTCATATTTTTTTTTATCATTTTATAAAATCATAAAATTTTTATAAACTAACTTAAAATATTTTAAATATAGATACTAATCAACCAATAATGACTTTACACAATTCTACAATAACTAATATTTGTGAATATCTTGGGAAGCACAAAAGCCCCGAAAATGACGTTCAACTAGGGTATTATTTAGCAGGACTGATTGAGGGGGACGGATGTTTTAGCTATAAAAAGCTTGAGATTGCTTTTCATGAAAAAGATAACAGCGCTGCTTACAGCTTGCGGATACAGCTCGGATTTGGGCAAATTTACACGTATAGCCAAAATAAAAAGGCAGTAAGGTTTACTATTAGTAACAAAAAAGGCTTAAAACGTGTACTCGATCTAATTAATGGAAAGCTCGTATCTACGGAAAAAGTAAACCAGCTAATTGCTAAGGGTTACGAGTCTAGATTGGGCTGTAAAATTTTGAATGCGTCTTTAAATATTAGCTTAACCAACCATTGGCTAGCAGGGTTTTTGGATGCGGACGGTTCAATAGGGATTTTTGTTGCTAATAGTAAAACCCATAAGCATAAAAAAAGCGTACGTTTAGAAATAAAATTTACACAAAAAGATAAACACATTTTATCTTTAATCGCCTCTGTATTTGAAGTGAAATCGATTTCTAAAGATAAAAAAAGTATTCATCGTTTAAAATTGACGGGAAGTAATAAAATTAGAACAATGATAAACTATCTGGATAGTTATCATTTACAAACAATAAAATACACACAATATACTATTTTTAGACGTTGTGCCCGTTATGTAGAAAGTAAACAACATCTAGAGCCTAATGGATTAGAAAAAATTTTCCGTTTTAAAAGGTCCTTACAAAATGTTTATAATTAAGAGAATCCTCAGAGACTACACGCCTGGCCCCTTATAGCTTCTATAAGGTTGATGATATAGTCCATTTTTATGACAAGAGCTTACTTTACAGCTGCAACAATGATTATTGCAGTACCGACAGGAATTAAAATTTTCAGTTGGCTTGCTACACTATGGGCTGGTCGAATAACATTGAAAACACCTATGCTGTTTGCATTAGGGTTTTTATTCTTATTTACCGTTGGTGGACTAACGGGTGTTATATTAAGTAACGCTGGTTTAGATATCGGACTTCACGATACGTACTATGTAGTTGCTCGAATTGGGCCAAATAGAAATAAATCTCTATTTTGCAATTGACTATATGCTGGAAACTACAAAAAACCACAAAAAGAAAACATAGGTTTATCTTTTGTTGTTTTGGTACATTATTTACTATTGTTAAGTAAAATAATACGATCTTTACAAATAGATGAATATACATAAAAATTATAATAAGAAATTTATGAAAAACTTGAATAGTCAGAATAATAATCATACAGTTGTACAATCAGCAGGAAACCTGACGGGATCCTCAGAGACTATACGTCAATTATCTAGTTTTAAAAATGATAATCGGAGCTCTGACATAAGAGCAAGCTGGTTTAACCCTTGGTTAGCGGGTATTATCGATGGAGATGGTAATTTTGATCTTCGAAAGCTAAACAAAAAAATTACTTTGAAGGCTATAAGAATTAAAGTTCATGTACGTGATGTTAGAATATTAACAAAAATTCAAGATATGTTACATTTTGGTAGAGTTCGATATGACAAAAAAAATCCATATTGTACTTATATCGTATCAAGGCAAGAACATATGAGGACGGTAATTAATCTAATAAACGGTTTAATTAGATTAAAGGCCCACTCATTCAAAAAGGCGTGCACATTTTTGAATATTATGTTTAGGCCGGCTGATTATACTTTAAAAGCATTGGACCCATATTTTGCGGGTTTAATTGATAGTGATGGTACAATAGTATTTAATTATCAAGGAAATCGGATTGAGTGTGTTTTAGAATTAAAACTGAACGAATTTTCTAAACAATTAAATTTAGATTTTGTTGTACCAAACTATTCGCCAAGTGTGTATCATGTACGAAACGGCGCTATACAATTCAAATATCAACGTGTAAATCAGATGATTTTTTTATACGAATATTTCATTAAGAACCGGTTATTTTGTTGTATGAAATTTTATCGAATTAGCAAAATTAAGTACTTTTTAACTATTAGACATTATCAAAAATACGCAAAACATAGTCTGGAATTCCGGATTTATGCATCATTTTTAGTGGACTTTATTAAATACCAGAACCCAAAATGGCCCAGAGTTCCCTTTGTAAAAAATTTAATTCTAGATAAAGAGATAGTCCAAAACGATAAGCAGTAGCTTATTATTAGCATTTTCACTACGTTTTAAGCCTTGGAGCAGTGTTTGGCATATTTAGCGGATTCTACTTCTGGCTTCCAAAAATAACGGGGCTTATGTATAACGAAACTTGGGCACAAGTCCATTTTTGGTTATTATTTATAGGCGCAAACCTTACTTTTTTACCAATGCACTGGCTAGGGCTAAACGGAATGCCGCGGCGTATTCCTGACTATCCGACAGCTTTTGCATCGTGGAATTTAATCTGTAGTTATGGGGCGTATATTAGCGTTGCGAGCTTAGTCGTGTTTTTTGCTGTAGTTATTGAAGCTTTTGTCGTAGCTCGGCAGGCCTCTAGAAACCCTTGGCCAGTTGAACACAGACGAAAGCCTGTTGCAGTATATAGCCCAGAATGGTTATTGACAAGCCCAATGGATTTTCACACTCACCCAGAATTACCTGTAATTCGAGAGCCTAGACGATCCAACTGAGCATAACTAAATAAAACGGTCAGCGTACGATGTAATTTAATAAAATATGTACAATCAGATTAGTTTTTTAATACTATATATAGGCTTTGTCTAGCCTTTGCTATGTTTGAAAAAAGCAAACCACACCAAACGGCACCAAACACAAGCAAACCGGTGTTTATTGGGGTAACCCTTGGGATCGATGCCTAGACAAATTAAACAATCAATACAATTTTTATAGTCTCTAACAACCAAAACAAAAACAACTAGCCTTTAGAGTACAATGTCTGATTATAAGGATTGTAGATTATAAGGATTGTATAATTAATCAATTAAAAAAAAATAGTATTGTAAATAATATGTAATATTTGAACACAGTTTCAATATTGTGTTGAACAGGAAAAATACTTTACAAAAGTAAAACCTTTTCCCCCTTGCCTTTGGCCCCTTGCCTTTGGCCCCGCAGAGCACCTTTGGCTTCGGGCAAAGGTAGCAAAGGTAGCAAAGGTAAACCGGGCATTATAGTTTAGAGGTTAGAACGTTGATTTCATACGTCAAATGCGGAGTTTCGAATACTCCTTTTGCCACTTTGAGTTTATTACTCTATATGAGTAAGTAACCAATGCAACAAATCATTATTAAATATGACCGTATTAAAAAATAATTATAATTTTAACACAATCACCAAAAATCAAAAATATTTAGGATTACTGAACCAATCTAAAAAACGATTCTGCGGTAATTTATTAAATAAAACTTTGTTGAATTTGAGAACAACTTGCTTTAATTCTAAATTAAACGCCAAAGCGTCAACTGCAATAAATAATCACACAATCGCCTTTAACCAATACATGCATAACGTAACACAGGCTGATTGGCCAAACTTTGTTTACACTAAAAGAATAACCAACAGAAAAAAAATTCAAACCAGTTTTCGAAGTATTATAAGTGACCAAAAAAAACGGCTGTGTTTTGATAATCACGAGCTAACCGGTATTTTATTAAAGTCATTGTTGTGCGTTGATTTACAAGCATCGCACAAACTACTACATAATCCATTGAATAATTTTAATCAAGCTTTAAATAACCACTTACCTTACGCTGGCCCAGGACTGATTTTAGAACAGCTAATCAATCGACGATTTACTAAAAAGCAAGCAATTACAAACATACGAAATCGCTGCATAATTACAGGTCGTAGTTCGATCATAGGAAAATTTCGATTAAGTCGAATCAGTTTTCGTTGTTATGCTGGGCGAGGATTAATACCGGGACTGATTAAGACAAGTGATTAAAATTATTAATTCTTTAATCTAGTTATATTTAAATGCACAATTATTAAACTTGATTAAAACAGTAATTTTTATCACAATTTTATTTGAATTACACTAATTTGTATAAATAAATCAATAAATAAACATATGATATATATTATAAATAATAACACAACCCATAATTATTCTAGATATTCAACTGGACCAAGCCGCATTTATAGCGCTTTGTTAAATGTAAAATGTCCGCACAATATGATAAACCATTATGCTTGGTTTGACAGTAATCAACCTTATGTATTTCAAACCAAGCAACTGCTATGCTGGGGGCCAGACATTGCATTGTTTAATTTAAGACATACGTTTTCCAATATTTTCAAAGCTTTGCAAATATGCTGGTCTGCTGCGCGAAACAATAAAAAAATTTTATTTATAAACGGCAAAGACTCTATTGTTGCTGAGTCAACACTAGTAAACACCTGGTTAATGCAGCAGTATAAGCGGCACACTATGCCGCGCAAACTGAATAATATATGCAACGTTGGATCGAAATATACTAGCCACTTAAAGTCACCTTTTTTTGGCCCCGCTTCACACGCAAAAGTTCAGACCAAGGGCAAATATTCAATAAACCCATCATTTGAAAACAAAGCGTTGTTTAATCACTTAAGTACTTTTTTAAATAGCTGCTGCATTAAAATGCCGGGCATAGTAAATACAAAAGCTTTAACGCACAGCTTTATAAAAAACTCGAATTCGTTATTCAATTGTATACTGACTGAACCAAAACAATACCCTGACCAACCAAAATCAAAGCACAATGGGTACACAGGCCAGTTGAATAGTGAAACAATTTCTAAACACCGCCAAGGTGTTATGATCGGTAAACCTTTGTATAACAATGAAAATCAATCAATAGTTAGTAATTATAACCTGTTAAAAATTAAAACAAAAAATGCTATCAGATTACAGGTCAAAGAAGGCCAAACTCTAACACAACAAATCGCTGGAGAAATCACTGTTCCACTTGTAGGGTTCTTTACTAACACTAAAACAGGGTTTAATACTTTGCAAAATCAACTTAATGACGAATTTTACAATCAATCTAAATCTGTCCATTTTAGCAACTGCCTGAATAGTCGGGTGAATCATTTTGCTTTAGCTAAGAACCTACGCTGGCGGTACAACGACATTAGTAATCACAATTATAAAACACGCAGTAACAAATTTGAATCCAACTGTTCAACATATGTATATCACCAATACTATTTACCTTTTTCGTTCTACATAAGACCGGTAAATGATTTTGGTTTATTGGTTAATCAGCAATGTAAACAAAAACAACATATGGTTAGACAAAACGTATTTGGTAAAATACTATCTTGGAGATTAAAAAGCCAGCACCCTTCTAGCCTGTTCTATAGTCAATTGAAACAATTGGATCAGCGAAATAAATATAAGTCCAAGCAGCTTACAATGGCAAATAAAAACAATATAGATGGGGCAGTGTATCAATTAAAACTAGCGTCCTCTAAATCGCAAGTATTGTTTAACAATAGCAATAAGTTTATTACATTTAGAAAACCAGTACGGTTAGTCCAAAGGACTAACAAAACAAGCGTACAGTTTTATTCAAATTTTAAACCTTCTAGCATTGATAAGCAAACTGCAAATCAATCGACTATGTTAGTTTCTTCAGTTGACACAAGTTTGACATATTGTAAAAACAAGTGTGTTGACACCAGAAAAGCAGGCTTTAAAAACATTAAAAGCAGCAGTATTAACAATGTTTATATTAGTCGATTTTATCAAAGCATAAAAACTAGTACTGCTGTTGCTTTGCCCGACCTTTCCTTTACCTTTGCCCCTCGCCTTTGGGCTTCGGGCAAAGGTAAGGCAAAAGGGGGGCAAGGGGGGTTTAAAAAAGCAAAGGGCGTGTCTAAAAATCAAAATAGAAATAGTTTAACATCAAATAAATATTCCGGAACTGAATTGTTTACAACCAATTACGTTTTTAAGGCCTATAAAGGTAGTTCTAAGCAACTAATGTCAAAGCAGTTTAGATATGATAAAAAAAAATTTCGCAATTACTATGACAAATTGATTAATTCAAACCAATTAAACCAATACCAAATGTTTGCTAAAAGTCCTTATGTGAATAATAAGCTGGCCGATATTATTTTTTTTATTAATCCTGAAAAAAATCAAAATTTAGTAAATCAAGCCAATTGTCTAAAAATACCCACCATTGGCGTAATCTCTGGTATGGCAAACAGTGAACTTGGTCGTCGTAGTTGCAACCATTATAGTTTAAACAATCTTGTAAATTATCCCATTTTAGGTAATCCGTCTAGTAGCTTTTTTATTTATACTCTGATTGGAATGTTTATAAAAGCCCTTCGCTCAAGCTGATCAGTCAATACGCTTGGGCTGATATGATAATGTAATTGGGCTGAATTACATTATTGTATTTGCTACACTAGAAAAATAAACAAGTTTTTGATTTAATTATTTAGTTGATAAAACTAAACAACATATCACAATATTAAAAATGAGCCGAGCAAACCCAATCGCATTAAGAATTACTAGCAAAACGCAAAGCTGTATGTATATAGGAGTAAGTCAGTATTATTTTTATGATCATGTTAAACAAAATATAAATATTTGCAAGCTTACTGAGCTATTAAGTAAACAAATCGTTTTGCCTACAAATAAACTAGTAAAACACAATGCAGTCAATTCTGATAATTTTATTGTGTTAACACCTCACTTATTACCAATTAACACAGCATGCGGAGCAAAACAATTGTTTTCTACAAAATACGCGCTAAATAAAAGACGTTTTTGTAGCGTTGTTTTACATTACGTGCGCTGGTTACAAGACAACTTTAATAAACAATATAAACGTTTTAATTCCGGTAATGCTGCGTTTAAATATGAAAAACCCTATAAGCTACCCAATTTAGCCGTCACTGCTATTAATATTAACGGTCAATATGCGTTTAAAAAAAATCATACTGATTTTTGTCATATAACAAAAGCAAATCAAATCGGCCATATACATAACTATTTTCTGTTGAACAGGTTTAAACACAATATTTGTAACGCCCAGTCAAGTGCCACGGTTGTGAATAGCTTAATACATGCTTCTGACTCGCCGTTGGAGCGTGCAACTGGACCAAAAAAGGTGACCAAAAAAGGCAAAATCAAACACAGCAAGCTTTTGAGCATACAAAACTTCAAAAAAACGCACAGTCTTGTTAAACCAAATCGCTTTAGCCTGCCAGCTAACTCTGCGGCTGCAAAAGCCAATGGATTACAAACAGTTGAACTACTGTGCCGTAGGCCCAGCTATGAGCATATGACATACAGTATGTTTTTATTAGCATGTTTAAGTTTATTGTATTGGCAAAATAAGCATGTTAATCAAGCTTCAACTCTTACATGCATTAGTTTAAGCAACCGACGAAGTATTGGACTACAAAAGACTCTGCTGAGCACAGACAAGGCCTTTTTAAAGCCTAACGACCCTGCGAGTGAACGTCTGTTAACTAAACACTGTTATGCTATCAGCCCTTATTCGGGTTTAAAAAAGTCAAAAGATTCAAATTTTAGTAAAGTTCAAAAGCATATTAATTCGTTTCGTAATACAGTCAAGCCGGTAACTCCGTTAGAGTTGGTAATTTATCGTGGTTTCTGCGAACCGGCAGGTTTAAACTATATTAGTGCTTTAGAAAATAGATTGTCCAAAAGCAATTTGAATATCAGTTTTTCTAACGCCTTATTTAGACGCGCATCAAAAAACGGCTTTATTGCTAATCATACGAATACACAAACTGGCTTAATAAGACTAAAAGCTGAAATAATATTTGAGTTTTTATACACTGTAAACAACCACGGTGAGCTGGGTGTACAACAAAATAATCACTCAAATCAATATACGATCAATATAAGAAACCAGCGCACGTGGTTGCGAAAAGGATCAAGTATTCGCTTGTAATTCAAAAAGCCTAAAAGCCATACAGTTTTTTAATAACCCCCCCCCCCCCCCCCCCCCGGTCAACCCTGCTATTAATGGTCTCGCTTACTTGGTGAAATCGGTAGACACGAAAGCTTTAAAAGCTTTTGCTCATTTGAGCATGCAGGTTCAAGTCCCGCAGTAAGCAAATCAAGCAGTTCTGATAAACCTGTATTGGTATGTATATATGCCCATATTGAAGTCTATTGTATTTGGAACTGTTTTATTAATTTTTATGAATTCTCCACTAGAACAATTTAGCGTAATAAGCCTATATTCTGTGCAACTAGGCTATATCGATGTCAGTGTAACCAATAGTGCTATCTATTGCCTACTGACTGTAGGGTGCATTGGCATAATATGGTCTACTTTATTCCTTGACGGTGGGCTAGTAATACCAAGTAGATACCAAGTAGTTAGTGAAATGTTGTACGAATTTGTAAGCGGATTAGTTTTAGAACAACTGGGTTCGCATGAAGCACGAAAGTATGTGGGCATTGTTTTTACTACATGGCTATTTATTCTTGCAGCAAATTTAATCGGTTTAATACCGTTTAGTTTTGCAACCACTGCACAATTAGTTGTAGCATTTGGACTAAGCTTTAGCTTATTCATAGGGGTAACTTTAATTGGTGTGTTTAAACACGGGCTTAGTTTTCTAAGTTTCTTTTTACCCGGAGGGGCGCCAATTGGGCTTGCTCCATTACTAGTTGTAATCGAGTTGATTAGTTACATTTTTAGACCAATTAGTTTGGGAGTTCGGCTGTTTGCAAATATTACAGCAGGACATAGCTTACTTGCAATTATAGCTAATTTTGCATGGGCAATGGCGACAAACGGCTTATACGTAATATTATCTATAATACCAATCGTTGTAATTGTAGCTATTTATGGCTTAGAGTTAGCCGTGGCTTTTTTACAAGCCTATGTTTTTGCAGTGCTGTTTTGTATCTATTTAAAAGACGCTATTGAGCTGCATTAATTTTATATATTTTACCTTGGCTCTTGCTTTGCTACCTTGCCTTTGCTGCCGTTCGGTGCCTTTGTGGCCTGGTTTTTTAAACTTAAAAGCCCTTTGGTAAAAAGGTCGACATAGCAAAATTTTTTTAAAAACAACAAAGACAAAACAGCAAAGGCAAAAGGCAACAGGCAACAGTACAAATAATCATTATACAGTATTGATTATAAAAGCATTAAAAAACATTCAATTGGTGAAAAAACATTCAATTGGTGCAGAAAGCAGAAATCATACCCCCCCCCCCCCCCCCCCCCCTTTGCTATAGGAGCTATAGTTTAATGGTTAAAATAAGCGCCTGTCACGTGCTAGATACGAGTTCAATTCTCGTTAGTTCCGGTGTGATTAAGTATCAAAATATAGATTTTTTACGTGCAAAATTAGTAATCAAGGGCTATTATGATATATGATACAGTGATTCTAATTGTTTTCAGATCTACGACACTATAATAAAACAATCCACCAACAGTATAAAAGTATATATAATTAATTATGGCAATTCAACAACCAATCAAACCAAAATCACGCCCATTTACTCTAAATTTTGGGCCTCAGCACCCCGCCGCTCATGGTGTTCTTAGATTAATATTGTCTATGCAAGGGGAGCAAATTATCAAAACAGATACGCATATAGGATTACTACATCGCGGTACAGAAAAATTAATTGAGTATAAAACAGCCCTGCAAGCTCTGCCATATTTTGATCGTCTGGATTACGTTAGCGTAATGGCAATGGAGCATAGCTTCTGCTTAGCAATTGAGCGGCTTACCAATACGGTTATAAGTACACGAGCAAAGTGCATTAGAATGCTTTACGCTGAGTTGACCCGTGTTTTAAATCACCTATTAGCAGTTTCCTGCTTTGCCATGGATACGGGAGCCTTGACGCCGTTTCTATTCGCTTTTGAAGAGCGGGAAAAACTAATGGAATTTTATGAAAGAGTTTGTGGGGCCCGGATGCATTCAGCATACTTTAGACCAGGCGGAGTTGCAGCAGACTTACCAGGGGGTATACTACAATCAATACATCAATGGGCAGATCAATTTGCTTCTAGAATTGATGAAATGGAAGAGCTTCTGACGGGAAACAGAATATTCAAGCAACGTTTGGTTGATATTGGAGTTTTAAACGCTCAAGACGCAATTGCTTGGGGGGTCTCTGGGGTATTATTACGTGGCTCTGGAATAGCTTATGATTTGAGAACAGCTCAGCCTTATGAGCTTTATGACAAGGTGAAATTTAATGTGCCTGTTGGAGCAAACTCTGATTGCTACGACCGCTATCTACTAAGAATAGAGGAAATGCGCCAAAGTCTACGTATTATAAAACAGACAATCGATTTAATGCCCGCATCAGGAACTACACTAATTAGTCCAAATGATAAACTTAACCTGCTAAGCCATAAAGCCGGCTACCAAGATCGTCCCTCAAGAGCTGAATTTAAAACCTCAATGGAAGGATTGATTAAGCATTTTAAAGCAACCAGTAGCGGGTTTGCTCTACCGGCGGGAGAAACATATTGTGCCACAGAAGCCCCAAAAGGTGAGTTCGGTGTATTATGCGTAAGCAACGGAACCAATCGTCCTTACAGAGTAAAAATTAAATCGCCAGATTACGCTTCGCTGCAAGCAATTGATTTAATCGGTCGAGGACATTATCTTGCAGATGTTGTAGCTATTATTGGCTCTTTAGATGTAGTGTTCGGATCTATTGACCGTTAGGAAAAGCTGATAAAGCGAAATTGTTTTTTATTAAAAATGTCTTTAAATTTAACTATCTATTATATTATAGCATTAATCGCTCTAAGTGGTTTAGGTATTGTTTTTTTAAACTCTGAGTCCATTTTAGCTATTTGTTTTTTCATCTTTGTATGGTTAATAGTGCAAAATGACCCCGTTAGCGCAAGCTTAGAAGAGCAAAAGCAAAGTATACGATCTGAATTAATTAGCTGTATGATTCACCAAAGTATGGATCAAATTAGTTTGCATAAACTAGTATGTTATAAAAAAATACAGCTACTGGCTAGTTTAGAATACATAATGTTAACTCAAAAATCAACCAATGGTTGATTTATTGCTTTTCTTGCCTTTTAAAACGCCCTGTTTGGTTTTTAAACGCTTTTTTTAAACGTAAACGCCCTTTGGTCAAAAGCACAAACATGACAAACATAGCAAAGGCAAAACAACAAAGGACAGAATACGCTTTAAAAGCTCAACTGGTGGAGCGTTTGATTGAAAATCAAAAGGTTGTAGGTTCAAGCCCTACTTAAAGCAGCTATACATACTATATAGCATTGGATTGCAATTGCGTTGCAAATAGTATCTAAGTTTGCTTGTTTTTAAACGCGTAAACTTTGCTTTTTACCCTTGCCTTTGGGCTTTAAACGCGTAAACTTTGCTTTTTACCGACCTCTTTACCAAAGGCAAGGGTACAAAGCAACCGACCGACCGCGACAAAGCGACAAAGCAAATAATAAAAATTCAATCAGAAATTGATACAATTTGATTAATTGATCAACTTTGATCAAATCAATCGATCAATAATATTAACTATTCTAGTATGGAAACAGTTTCATTTAGCTATATGAATAGTTAATATTAATAAAACTGATACAGTGATTAATAAAATCGTATTGGCTTAGTAATATTAAATAGTATTGTAGCCGTACGTTAGATAAATAAATATGTGAATGTTATTAAAATGTATAGTTATGCAATTATTCACTTAATAGCCGAAACAACAACAACAATAAACTATGTGATACACATATGTTTGTACAATAGAACTTTAAGTCATTCAAATTAAAATGCACAGCATCGATTTTTTATTAGTAATCCCCGAATGTTTTCAAATTGTTTTAATAAATATACTGTTATTATTTGCAATTTGCTTTTCTTATTATAGCACTCAAAGTCTTAGTAGAAATAAGCTTAATCAGTCTGCATATGATCCGTTTGAACCTTACGCTAATTCACCTAAACTTAACAAGCGTAATACTGAAAATTTAAATATGCATACATATAAAGGTGCTTCCGCATCATTACCTAAACATAAAGTTTATTTTAACCACAGTCAATTTGATCAACCTATACAACAAAACCGATCCCCCGTATATAGCCAAAGTAGTAGGAAGTATTCTGCTCGATTGGTAAAAACACAAACGCAAATTATTAACCCAAGTTATGCTTATATATGCACACCGGTCACTTTAATTGAACCGATTATTCAATTGGTGATACTGAGTCTTATTTGTTGTTCAATACTGTATATGAATAGCCCGCTTACGTATGCGATCGGTTTAACGGATTCAATCATATGGGATAGCTTAAGTAGGTTTATGAGCATATTATTATGCATCAGTGCCTCCGCATCATTATTGTTAGGACTTGCGGCTGTTAAACGTTATGGTCGATATGAATTTGTGTTTATAATCTGGTTGTCAATTATTGGAATGCTGTGTTTACTAAAAAGTTACAATTTTTTAACTTTTTATCTCAGTATTGAGTTACAAAGTTTAAGTTTTTACATGCTGGCAGCGATGCGCTCTAAAACCGAAGCTAGTGCAGAGGCAGGCTTAAAGTATTTCATACTGAGTGCTTTTAGCTCAGCAATATTATTGTTAGGTATTACACTAATATACGCAGCAACCGGATCTCAAAGTTTTGCAGATTTGAGCATTATAATCAATTACTTTTACTCAGCTTTTGATAATAATATGGTTATAGGCCCAGAGCTTGTACCTGTTTCATTGGCTATTGGATTAGCCTGTGTATGTGTAAGTTTATTATTTAAACTTGCTGCAGCGCCTTTTCATTTGTGGGTTGCCGATGTGTATGAGGGAAGCCCTACTGCGATTACGGCATTTTTTGCCATAACTGCTAAAATTGCCGCCGCGACGGCCCTGATCCGTATTTTGGAATTACACATTACGACTTTAAAATTGTTACCATTTATTGCTATACTGAGTTTAGTAATAGGTAGTTTTAGTGCTATGAGACAAGTGAAGTTAAAACGCTTGATTGCGTTTAGTGGAGTTGCAAATGTTGGCTGGTTTTTGCTAGCGTTAATTACAGGTCAATGGGATTTACTAATCGTGCACATGATTGTTTACATACTGCTAAGTATATGTCTATTTAGTATTTTCGTATTACCTTTATTCAGAACACATCCAAATCTTGAGTATCGACAAAGAGTAAAACAAAATAATTCTGACCATATGATTGATCACGGTACAGATAGTTTGACTATAAAATATATTAGTGATCTGAGCCAATTAAACAAAACCAATCCAAGCTTAGCATTAGCAATGGTGATTGCTTTATTTAGTTTGGCCGGCATACCACCATTCGCAGGTTTTTATAGTAAATATTTGATTATTAATGCTCTAACACAAACAGAGCAATACCTGACGCTCTCAATCGCGCTTGGTTGCGCCATTTTAAGCGCGTTTTACTATATTCGAGTAATCAAAACAATTTATTTTACCAACGCAGGTGTAGCCTATTCATTTAATCCTGAGTTACTAAAATTATTACAATTTAAACAAACCGATAACGGCTTAGTTAAACAAATAAACGATCAGTTTAATAGCACGTTTGTAAAGCTAAGCAAAGCGAGCATACAAACAAAACAGGCCAAAATTGCGGTAAAGGACCATAAAAGCGTATTGCCAAATCAGCAAAAATTTAAAATGTTCGCGATCATGCCCGTATGCACCAATGCTTACATTTGTGCTTTCAGTACAATTCTTACTGTATTATTTTTTGTAAAACCCGACTATATTTTTGTTTGCATAGCATTAAGTCAATAGTAAGAATGACTTTTCTTATGCTATTGTACCAAACCATATAATTAATATGGTACTAAAACCAACACACTTAAAATCCAAGGTAGCTATGATGTAATGGTAAGCATAGCGCGCTGTGAATGCGTTCGTAAGGGTTCAAATCCCTTTAGTTACCAACAATTTAAACAAAACTAACAATATTTTTTAATGACTATTCTAATAGATACTTTTTGTGCATTACTTATCACGTGCGCAACGTTAGTTGTGCAAAGTTCAAACCCGGTTTATAGTGTGCTTTTTTTAATCCTGGCGTTTTTTAATGCCAGCGCACTGGTTTTGCTATCCGGTCATGATTATATGGCAGCCCTGTTCATTGTCTTGTATGTTGGGGCTATGTGCACATTCTTTTTATTTGCTATTATGATCTTAGATATAAAAGTTGAGCCAATATCAGAAAAGCGATTAAAACAAGCGCCCATTAATACAATAATTGCAATAATTTTTGCGTTACAATGCAAAAATATTTTAAATGAATTTAGTAGTTCTTTTGCAAACGTGCGCTTACTGTCGGATAACAAGCCGCATTTTACAGGCTATTTAAATTATGAGTTAAGCTATTGCTTAAATTCCAGTATATTAGACTATACAACTCAAATTTATAGTCTTGGATCAATACTTTACACTACCTACGCTTTGCAATTAATTATTGCCAGTTTAATCTTATTATCTGCTATGCTAGGTAGTATTGCCTTAACCCTAAGTCGTAGTACTACTGCTAAAGGGCAACATATTTACGAACAAAACATTCGAGATTTTAAACTGACAATTACCAATAGCAATTAAACTAGTTTAATTGCTATTTGTTTACTGATACAATATGTATGCTTTATTCTACCTAAGTAACCTATCGAAATATGATATTTTTATTTTTAAAGTCCGAGTGATGAGCTATTTTGTATTTCTATTTTAAATTATACAATTAGCAATAAGCGATTTACAGTGTTAAATCACGCACCGCCAAACAGAAGAAGTATTTGTGCATCGCAACGCCCGCAGTATGCTACAAAATACCATATTTCATTGTTAAGTGATATCGACAACTATTAATAATAGCTCACTAAAAACGCTTACTAATTTAGCCTATATAAAGTATAAACAGAAAGATCGTAAACACATAAATATTAATAAATATTAATAAATTAAATAAATATTAAATAAATATTAATAAATTAAATAAATATTAATAAATTAAATAAATATTAATAAATTAAATAAATATTAATAAATTAAATAAATATTAATAAATATTAATAAATATTAATAAATTAAATAAATATTAATAAATATTAATAAATATTAATAAATTAAATAAATATTAATAAATTAAATAAATTAAATAAATATTAATAAATTAAATAAATATAAAATAAATATTAATAAATTAAATAAATATTAATAAATTAAATATAAATTAAATAAATATTACTGTTAAATTAAAATAATCCTTAAGTAATGTTGATTTATTATTACTATTGTTTGGAGTACACTGAGTCAGCATTATACTGATAGGTTGGATTTATAAAGGATAGTTAGCTAAGTTGGTTAAAGCGCTGCTTTGCTAAAGCAGTTGTCCCTTTGGGCTTCATTGGTTCGAGTCCAATACTATCCGAGCAGGCGATGCGTAATATGTATTGTTGCACATAAATAAAATAAAATATTGCACAAAATAATCAACAAATATGAAAATATATTTGTAAGGTTAATAAATCAATTGAAATTTGGTCAATTAAAAGTAAATTATATAATAATGAAGCATCAAAAATGTATCGATCAACAAATATTGAGTTGGCATAAATTTAGCATTCAGCGGTATGAACTAACGGAAAATAGCACTGTTTTCTCCGTACAACTGGCTGCGGATGACTACAGAAACTGTAACAATTTCAAAACCAGTACCGGGGAAAAGCAACCAATGAAATCAAACGGATACGTCACTGCTACAAAAGCTCACTTTAATCACCCTAAACTTTGGAATACCATTTCGCAAATAGGATTACACGCAACAACAAAAAAGTTACTTTTACAAAGTGAACTATACGCTGCTGTTTATAAATGTTTTTGTTGTTGCGGCCAAACACCGCGGCTAATTAAAAGTAAGCAGCCGATCGCCGCTTTTAAGGTGATCAAAGGGGCTGTTGTCGGGGCGAAAAGCCATGTTCGTAAAAAAGCAGCACGTTTATTGGTTTATAAATGGTCTTTTTTATCAGCGCATCTTACTGCTGTTCAATTGCTGATCAGTGCCCGGCCGATTGGTGCCCAAAAAAGTAACCTGTTTACAGAAATAAATCAGCGATCGATCGGAGTGAATAATATCTTTATTTTGCCTGAACTGGATAAATTAAACTATAGCTTATTTCAACCGATTCCAGGATTTGATGTAACATTTCATTATACGTAGCTAATATTACTTACGCATTTAGAACAGCGCTTTTAATATTGTTACACAAGGGTATAAAGAATAATAAATAAAGTCTATAAGTAAACAAATGAATTACAAGCAAAGTCCACTTAATTATTTTAGTAGTATAAAAAAACAAAAGTTCAAGTCTATTGGGACTTTAGAAGGTTGCAAAGATGTGAGCAAATACTACAAAACAATCCACTTTTCTCTGTTGGGAAATACCCTCGAAGACACTGTTCAAAACCAAAGCAAAGCCACATATACGCGGCCATTACGCATAATTGTGTTAAAATTTAATACGCCCGAAAGTCGCAAAAGACCCTATAGTATAGATGTTAGTAATGTTTTTAATAAATCCCCAAAAAGCGTTATTTTAAAACACTCGAAAACAATCAAAATTTCAAAACGATTTGCCCATTGGGTTGAGCCCTACGGCACGCTTAAACAGCAATACATGGGCCGAGGATTCGGTGATATTGATCAAATTGTTGGCTCCGATATTAGCATACATGAACATGAATTATATATTGATTGTAAATTTCAAAATATAGTTCTGACAAAAGCTCATATTAGTTATATTGTAGCCCAAACATTGTGTAACGCACAATATATAAACGGGGCTGACCAGTTATCTTATACAGAGCGCTCAGGAGTTATCGGAGCATTGATTTTGAAAAACACTCACCTAAGCAATGGTTTTCGCACCGTGATTTACTATATTTCCGATGATGAATTAAAACAGTGTGCATTGGCAAACTTTGCGAAGAAACAAATCATTCAATTAACCCAATGGTCAAGCAATGTTGAATCGCCCAACCAAACAAAGATTAAATTTGAGCATTTGCTTGGAAATACATTAACTGGCAGTGAGCAAGTAAGAACAAGTTTGCACCCCGATTTGGCAAGCAGTAATCTTGTCGGCCATTTGCAGACAGTAGTTAGTATAGGCGTCTTGAACAGTTTGAAAAGCCCTGTGCATAAACTAATTGTACTTTTAACCTACTGTCAAAACAACACAGCATGTTTTGAGGTCTCATAAAGCAATTGTGTTTACAGCTGATATAGTATATTTGGTATTACGTAGGTTTGCAAAACCTAAAATAATGGTTCAATTCCATTTATCAGCTGTGATATATGCTATAATAAGTTGCCATTGTTTGGTTTACCTGAAACAGACGCTGTTTGTATTTTGTATAATGTTGTAATTTATACAAAGTGAAACAACAAAAAGCACTAGCGGGCTTTTTAATGCTTTGTTTTATCTTAGAAAATCAATTAAATTTAGTATAATTTAGTATAATTTAGTTATATATACATCTATGTTAATATTAGGAACACATTTAAACCAAAAGCAATCGTTGTTAATATCGTTACAGTCTATATTTGGGCTAAACAATAATAATGCTTTAAAGGTTTGCTCTTTAGTGGGCGTTAGTCCAAAAGTAAAACTTGGAAAATTAAAAGTAAATCAACTGAACAAGCTTACGCGGGTCTGCCGAGAAGAAATCGATACAAGCCTAACCAGATATGTTCAAAACGACATACAGCGTTTAATTCAGTTAAAGCACTATAGGGGCACTCGTCATATGTTTGGTTTGCCTTCTAGAGGCCAAAGAACGCGCACAAATGGCCAAACTTCAAAAAAAATAAACAAGCACATTTTAAGTTCAACATTAAGGCTCTCAGAGAAAACAAAGCGTCGCAAATAATATGTAATGTAGAAACAGCCATGCGTACAAAATAGGACCTGTCACTTACGTTAGCGCCCTTAATAGAAAATCAGAAACCCTTTTTTTTTTAGCCATTGTGCGAACAAGTTTAAATTGTGATGTGTTGCGCGAAATTGGCGGAAGTGGTAGACGCGGTGGTTTTAGGAACCATTCTATTAAGGGTGCAGGTTCAAGTCCTGTGTTTCGCAAGAAAAAATATATTTAGCAAATGCCACAATTAGACTCACTAACCTATTTTTCCCAATACGTATACTTATTAGTTACGTTTGGCGCAGTATATTATTATGTATTGTATTTTATAATACCTAAAATAGTCAGTACGTTAAAAATTCGTCAAAAATTAAATAGTTTAAATGTTAGCCAAGCAGAAAGTCATAAAAACACCGCTCAACAGCACTCCGGTGACTCAGATAGTACGCAGCTGTTAGATGTATTAAGTCAGCATTATCAAGGCTCAAGACCGTCGGCGTTAACGGAAACCAGTAATGCCGCTTTACAATATAACCATTTACTTTGCCAAGCTTGGCTTGCCAACACAAGCCAAGCTAATGCGGTTGAGTCTGCGAATAAATGGCTTATTAGTACAGTAGCACTGCAATTGGCGCACAATCTACGTTTAAAAAAACTATTATGTGACCATATTGTTAGAAAAATCACAACTAACTAAATCGTTTTTATAGTTACGCAATTTATAAAGCATATAAATTGCGTAACTGTATTATGACGAAATACAAATCAAAATAAAATACTCAGAGCAGCAAAAAAAGCATTTAGGTTTATCTAGTGCTAAAAGGTTACAACACGTAAATTAATTTCTTGTTGTCTAGTTAGTAGTGTTTAGTTTTTCGATTGAAATAACTACTCAGAGCCTTTCTAACTGTTCTTGGTTGTTTGATTATTTTGATAATACAAGTGCGTATGAGTCAAATAATAAGCAGCAATTTAATATACACTTTCATATGCAAGATACAGCAGCAAAACTTATTGGCGCAGGATGCGCAACAATTGCCTTAGCCGGTTGCGGAGCAGGAATCGGTATTGTATTTGGATCTTTAATTACCGCAGTTGCTAGAAACCCAAGCTTAACAAAACAACTATTTAGTTATAGCATTTTAGGCTTTGCACTAACAGAAGCGATTGCTTTGTTTACATTAATGGTAGTTTTTTTAATTCTTTTCGCAATGTAAACCCGCGTTTTGAGTAATTCAACCTGCCGCGCCAAAGCCCAAAGCCCAAAGCGTGGCACCCCCCCCCCCCCCCCCCCCGGTGCCGGGCGTTTAGTTTAATGGTAAAACCTTGACCTTACAAGTCAATTATGGCAGTTCGATTCTTCCAACACCCAAATATATTTTGTTTTCAGTTATGTTGTTTTCAGTACGGCATACACAAAATGTAAACATGAGCCGCAAAATGATTCAGCAATTATGGCTACCTGTTTTTAAGCATACATTTTATTTATAAACGTTATGTTTTCACGTTTATGTGCTATGCCTCTTATGCTAACCCAATGCCTTTATGGCGTAAGCCTAATATATATATACATTTACTGATTTATACATATACATATAAATTTTATACTGAATATTTATAATTTATACTGAATATTTATAAACCAACAGGGCGCACACTAACAATTAATATAACTGTTACCTTTGCTACGTTTGGCCATGTTTGGTTTGCTATGTCTTTTGCCTTTGCTATGTCGACCCTTTTACCAAAAGGCGCAAAACAAAAGGCCAAAGGCAAGGGAAAAACAGGCCACAAACGGCACCAAACACAAGCAAACACCAAATATAGCCAAAACACAACATATACCTACCATCAGGACAAGCATTGGTGTTACCAGTACGTTGTTTATCTAAGTGTTAACTTTTAGCATAACCGGTAAAACAAAAGGAAGGTTGCCAGAGTTGGTCTAATGGGTCCGTTTTGAAAACGGGTGTTTTTTAAACGCGGGAGTTCGAGTCTCTCACCTTCCGCATAAAGTTAGCATAAAGGTGCTTTGCGTATACGCAAAAAGGCCCAGAAAGCTTAGAAATAAATTATTATATTATTTTACAACAACAAAAATTACAGTTGTTTAACAGAAGCTTTTGAAGCTCTGTGGTTGAGCGCCAAGCTGTTAACTTGGATGACGCAGGTTCGAACCCTGCCAAAAGCGTAAGTCAACCAGGTTACGTTGGTTGATTTTTTACAAGTATAAGCATTGTAAGGACGTTGATTGTGCGTCCCTTTTATTGCGACAGTTGGGATTGACGCATGCTAGTGTAGTGCTGTTAAAAAGCAGTACGCGTAAAGGGTAGGAATGCATGAGACTAAGCTAAAGTAATTATGTTTAAAATACAAAAAAAATCCAATATTCTTTAGAGGTTTCATGGACGATTAGGTTGTATCGCATGAAATGTGGTAGCCGATTATCGTTAACTGCATTGAGAGGTAGAGCAGTACCAGCTGTGTAGTAAGCACAGCCGATCATTTGATTGCAGCAGCGCAAAACATTTGCCAATGAGCGAAAGCTTGAGCGAACCAAACTGGTAAGGGAATGAAGGAGAATTCTGTAAACCTTTAATGCTAGGGAATAACTAGAGCGTACCTAGAGAGAAGAACGGACTAATGCTGGTGCCAGGTGCGACAAGTATGACTTAATTAATAGAGTGCAATTCTCTTACGCAAATAACTCTGCGTACTTGCAAAACCACATGCGTGCTAAGCTCCTGGTTTAGCATGTATGAAGACTGGTCTAACAAGAATGTGTGTATGGTAAATAAAGTGAATTGGTGTAAGCTTATGCGGTAGGATAGCGCGTCTGGCTCGCGTTGTTGAGTTATTAAAAATCGCAAAAGTATAGCCAATACCTAAGCGCACAATAAATTGTGATTAAGTATGAACTTGGTAAGCCTTATAGGTTCTAAATAATCAAAATATATTGATTATTTAGAGGGCTGTTCGTAAGATGAGCTATCACCTAGAAGGTAGAAGAGAAAGCAAAAAGCGAATGCAGTGCTGTAATGGTGCTGATAAATACACTTGTATTGACCTAAAAGGGCGCTGACTTGCTTTTGGTATCTTTTATAACAATTAACTATTATAACAACTAATAATGATCAATCGAATAAAGCAAATAAAGCCTCAAAATTCTCAGCAGCTCGGCTATTTTTTAGCGGGTTTAATAGATGCTGATGGGCATATTAATCAAAAAGAAATCGTTATTACTTTTCATACTAACGATCTTAGTGTAGCACATTATTTAAAACATGTTATTGGCCATGGTACTATACGAAAATTGAGCAACAAACGTGCATATAATTTTGAAATTTATAGTAAGCTAGGCCGAAGTAAAGTAAAGTAGCCAAATTAATACAAAATAAGCTACGACTGCCGTTGCGTATTTCACAGTACAATCGGCATTTGGTTTCTAAAATAGGCTGCATCAGTACAAACCAAGATCAAAGCTGTTTGCTAAGTAACGGATGGTTGGCTGGGTTTATACAGGGCGACGGCAGTTTTCAGATTAAATTGTTAAATCGAAAAACTGGTAGATTGCGGGTGCAACTGACTATACAAATCAGTTTAAAAACGGAGTGTTTGTTAAGACGAATACAGAACCAATTTGGAGGCTATGTGGGTTTTCGTCAAATCCATAATACATACTATTATAGCAGCGGAAGTTTTATAAATGCGAAAAAGTTTATAAACTATTTTAGAGTATACCAAGTAATGGGGTCCAAATTTAAAGCCTATTGTTTGTGGGAAAAAGCATTTAACCAAGTAGAAATAAAAGCGCATTTATCAGATCAAGGGCTAAAGAGTATCGCAAAACTAAAAGCTGAATTAAGTAGTGTAAAACGATCAGTATAGAGCCGTTATTATATTAATGTTAATCAGATGCTTGAGCCGTATGCGCTGAAAGGTGCACGTACGGTTCTTACGGGGGGAAAATCTGAAAAGATCTACCTATCCGAATAAGTCTCGGTTAGGCCAGTCGTTCGAGCAATAAAGATCATGATTGGGCGTAAAGCGTTCTTCGGCGGTGCTCTTTTGTCTACTACGTAGGCTCTGGAACAACTCGTTTGACAGCGACTAATAGAATTGAAAAGTCACCGATAAAATGGGAATAATTTTTTAGGAATATCACTTGCGAAGGCAATTAGTTGGGTCAAAACAGTAGCTTAGGAACGAAGGGATGGGGATCAAATACCATTAGATACGGTAGTAGTCCATTCAGTCAACGATGGCTTTTATGTCTTGGCCTTTGGCCTTGAATAAGCAAACGCGGAAAAAGCCCGCCTCAATAGTACGAGCGCAAGCTTAAAATTGAAACAATTAATGCGTGGAGATTCAATATGGTGGAACATGCGATTTAATTCGTCGCTACGCGCTAACCTTACGCGATCTTGATTAATTACAACAGCTTAGTTTGTAAACAAAACTTAGTATGTAATTATAGCTTTGCATGGTCGTGGTCAGCTCGTTTTTTGTAAAGTTGGGTTAATTCCATAAACGAGCGAAACGCGCATGTTTATATTAACTAATTTCAGTTAAGCCTGAAATGTACCTATAAACCACAGCGAAAGAAATTTTCGAGGAAGAGCGCATCATCACAGATCCTCATGAAGTTCATGATCGCGGCTATACGCGTGTTACAATTGATAAACCAAACAGTAGCAATTATGTGAATAAGTGCGAATCTGTAAACCTTATCTAAACGGATTGCATTCTGCAACTCGAATGTATGAAGTAGGAATCATAAGTAATCGTTTTAAAGAATTGAAACGGTGAAACTTGTTCATCTCCGGCTATTAATAGCCCGTCAATGCCTGGTTAACGGGTGTACAGGAAAAGTGTAGATTGTGTAACTACATTTGATTGTATATTTGGCAGCCGGGCATAAGTCGTAACACAGTAATCGTACCGGAAGGTGCGGTTGGCGCCATTTTTTATCACCTATTGGTGGTTAAGAAAAAGAGGTATAATCATTAAATGATCAATGCCAACTTTTGTTTTGCAGGTTAGAGTAATTGGTAACTTGCTAGGCTCATGCCCTAGAGATTTAGGTTCAAGTCCTAAGCCTGCAATGGTTGTAATTCATTAAAAATTTCAGCAAACCAATCGCTTTCCAAAAACTATAATCAAGGCTATTAATAGTAGCTGCTAGACATTATATTGATTACAATTTTGGGTGGCAACACAATAAAGCAATTCTATTCTATGTGTATGGAATTGAAGCCTAATGGTTTGGCACATGATTGTAAATCATGCGAAGTTGTTCATTGAAGGTTCGAATCCTTCCAATTCCAGACCGATTTAAATGGCTATTTAGATTGTAAGATAGTCCGTTTTGTAGTACGGTTTAACAAACTGAATTGCGTGCTTTGCTATGTTTGCTACCTTTGCTTTTTTTACCCTTTTTTCGCCTTTGGCCTCGGGCAAAGGTAAGCACTGTAAAATAAGCATACTAATGCGGTAATAGTTTAATGGTAAAATTTTTGACTTCCAATCAAGTAATGTGGGTTCGATTCTCACTTACCGCTAAAAAATGTGAAAACAATAACATGCAAAATGTTTAACAATAATCAAATAAACGTATTGTTTTGTATTGATAAAAATAAGGCACCAAACCCATTTCGAACTTGACCCTGCCTAGCAAATCAATAGCCCATAGCCGCAAATGCGTGCGAACCGCTGTATCACATTAAAAGGGTGTAGTTCAACAGGTAGAATAGCGCATTCCAAATGCGTCGGTTGCAAGTTCAAGTCTTGCCGCCCTTGATACAATTGCAGTAATTTTGTTGAAATTAACTGTTGTTATAGCCATAACAATACAATTAATGATTTTTAAACAGATGCAATTTTGTTAATTTATAATCGATGCAACCTGAGGAAGGATTGACTACATAGGAAGAGCGCTTTTATTGCGAAAAGGACTTGGAGAATTGAGCAAGTCCCTGTACTGGGAATGGTAGCCATGCCTTTTATATACTTGCCTATATTGTGGCAATATTATAATCTGTATTTTTAGTAGATTCACCTCTATTTTACTAGTTATTACAATGTTGCGTATAATTATACAATTCGTCTGATAAGCCCGTTCTCTAAGGTGGAAACACCGTATAAAAATCAAAACTCAATGAACTAAAAGATTTTATTAATTGAAGGAAAAGAAACCAACCGGGATTGCGTTAGTAGTACAGAGCGAAGGCGCAAAAGCTTAAATATATTTTTGTTTACAGTCGAACTTAAGTGGAATCCGGACCAAAGAAAGTTATAGTCTTGTAGATTGTAAACAAAATAGTGCTGTAATTATTGTTTAGTTACGCACATATTAGTATTTATTGCGAAAAAACAGCGTATGAAGATAATCAATACGTCGCAGTAAATAAATAAGTTAGTTAGTGGTTTTACACTGCTAATTATTGACGGATACCACTCCGTTGGCTAAATACTCTATGTAGATCGATAGTGAATCAGTACTGTAAAGGAATTAGGAAACAAGAATGCCATTGCTTCTCTGAATACAAGTCCCGAAACAGGTTGCTTATAATGACTTTCAGTTTGGCCACTATAATGTTGAATAGAAAGGTTCCTTTTGAATCATGAGCTGATGACTTTGTGTTAGTTTAAGGCATATTATTAATTGTTCAATTGTTTACTGCTTTAGAGTAAATACAAATTAATATAAGCGGCTTAATTTATTAAAAGTAAGCTTATTATGAAAATAGTCATAAAAAACTAACCCAAGACGCGAAACGAAGTGAGCTTAAGTAGACCAGGGGGAAGGTTGCCGGAAGGTAGTTGGACGCCCGAAGTGGTATGCGTTGCAACGCATTCATATGAGTTTATTTAAGCGGCGAAATACCAATCGAACTTCGAGATATCTCGTTTTTTGCGAAACCTTTTTAGGAAGGGGGCCTGCAGAATAAATGCTAACTAGGTAGAGCGCTGTAAAACTGATGGGAAGGAGACTTTTACTGAGGTGTTGCAAACCACAAATTAGAAGCATTTTGCCAGGTACTCAGTCAGTGCGGGACAAGCTGCATTTGACAAGAAGGAAACAGCCTAGACTATTAATTAAGGCCCGTAAATAGCGCTAAGTGAGAAAGTAATTAACTTCACAAAAATTAGTAGGACGTTTGATTAGCAGCATCTACCGTTTAAAGAAAGCGTAATAGCTCACTACTATAGTTTAGTTGTTGCGAAAATTTAGCCGGACTAAGCGCTATGCCGAAATTATAGCTAACTGTAACCTTTGCCCGAAAAGGCAAGGGGGCCAGTTAGAGTAGCAAAACGAACCATGTTGACAAAATTATGTCGGTAAGACTTAATGAAAATATTGGTTGCGAATATATCAGCTAGAGTAACATATAAATTGAGATGTTTAGTTAATACAGCTTTGAATTAGTGTAACAACAATTGATCGCCTGTATTAATACAAAACAGTATCTCAATGATCGGAAATCCTGGGTTTTCTACACAACTATTAAAGATGTAGTTAAAAATACGGTCCCTAAGTAATATAAAGGTTACGATGGGTACTTGCTGTGTCCAACAAAACCTTATTCGTAGGTCTGTTGCAGGAAACAGTAGCAAGGTATTTACACGTTTTTTAAACAGATTTATTTGTTTTATGTGTATTATATATAAATACCGTACTAAAACTGACTCTGGTGGATTAGTAGATTTTACTAAGATTTGGTTATAATCGCTCGTAAGGAACTCGGCAAATTGCGCTGGTACTTTCGAAAACAGCGGTCTGAAATTAATGTTTTAGATCTCAGATAAGAAAACTGGGTGACAGTTTACTAAAAACTTAGCGTCCTGCCAATTTGAAACAAGACGTATAGGATGTGACGTTTGCTAACGGCCACTAATTTAAGTAATCTGTTGTAAAAGATAGATAAACAAGATGTGGTGACGAGCGGCCGTAACTATAACGGTCATAAAGTAGCGAAATTCCTAGGCATTTAATTGGTGTCCTGCATGAATAACGTAACAACCTGGTTGCTGTCTCGCGAGCGAAAACCGTGAAATAAGAATATCGGTTAAAATACCGATTAGGCTGTCTTAGACGATAAGACCCTGTGAAGCTTTACTGTAACTTAACATTGCGATCGGTTTTTTATCTTACAGTTAGGCGGGAGGTAATACCGACAATGGAAAACCGCTAGATAATAAATTGGTCGCTTTTATATAAGACTACTTTTTAACTCATAAGATATTATATATGGCGTTTCATACAACATACTCTATGCAAATAGATTATATTTATGTAAGTAACGCTTGTATAAAACACTTTAATTAACAAAGATCGAAGACAGTGTTAGGTGGGCAGTTTACTTGGGGCGAGGTCTGGCTAAAAGGTAACGCCAGAGAGCAAAAGGTATGCTCAGTATTGTCGGAAACAATATGTAGAGCGTAATAGTATAAGCATGCCTGATTATAAGACTGACAAGTCGAATAAAGACGAAAGTCTGCTATAGTGACCCTCACACGCTAGGTGGAAAGGTGTGAGATCAACGAATCAAAGTTACTCCAGGGATAAGGCTTGAAAACGCGACAAGTAAACATCTACGCAATGCGTAAGCTATGGTAGAGTTCATCATACCTCATAGACCACAACAGAGCCAGCATCTAGTGCCGTTGCTGTTGAAGACTTGGTTTTTTTGGGGCTAGCCTATGGTAAGCGAAAGCAAATTGGTGTTTGAGGCTTGTAAACAAAAAGTAGTCTTGCTTATCCAAAGATTACGAACTCTTATATATTGTTTAGAAGTAGAGCCAGTACCTAAGGGTGAAATGGTGCGTAATGTTGAACTTGGTAAACCTTATAGGTTCTAAATAAATTATTTAGAGGGCTGTTCGTAAGATGGGCTATCGCCTAGAAGGTAGAAGAGAAAGCAAAAAGCGAATGCAGTGCTGTAATGGTGCTGATAAATACACTTGTATTGACCTGAAAAGGTGCAGACTTGCTTTTGGTGTAAAAATAGATAGTAAAAATAATTTAAAAAATGAAAAAGATTACTTATAATCTAGTGCTAAATAGGCACGTCAAACCAAACAATTTGGAACAGCTTGGCTATTTTTTAGCCGGGTTAATAGATGCGGATGGGCACATAGCTGTAACCGGGCAAAGTATTACAATAAACACGCACAGCCGGGATTTATGCGTTGCTTACTATATTAAAACAGTTGTGGGCGGTAGTATATATAAGTATAAAAAAGTCAACGCTTGCAGGTATACTTGCACAAAGAAGCATGGTTTAACCAATTTATCAAAGTTAATATTAAATAAGCTAAGATTATCTCAAAAAGTAAATCAGTTTAATAGCCGCCTATCTCCTGGTCTAAATTTAAAAGTTTGTATACCCAGTGTTACAGATATACAACGGAACCATTGGTTTGCCGGCTTTGTACAAGGCGATGGAAGCTTTCAAATAAAAATAAGAAAGCCCCGTAAACCTGGTTGGAGTAATCAAATTGAGATTGTGCTTCAAATTGAGCTAAAGCATAAAGATTTGCTAAAACAAATTCAAGCAAATTTTGGTGGTAGCGTAGGGTACCGTAAAACGAGAGATACTTATTACTATAGTAGCGTAAATTTACAAAACGCAATTAAGCTTGTGAAGTACTTTGATCAATATCAAGTAATGGGACCTAGCTATCGATTGTATTTATGCTGGAAAAGAGCTTTAGACATAGTGCTGGCAAAACAGCACCTAACCTCTACTGGATTTGAAGAAATAAAATGTTTAAAAACATATATGGCCCACTTAAGAGAGGTTATTTGAATCTATTGATACATTTTTTATTTTTTTTTTATTTTTTATGCTTGAGCCGTATGCGCTGAAAGGTGCACGTACGGTTCTTAGGGGAAAAAACGTTTGCGAAAACCAATTTCCCCAGTCAGGGTAGTCCTGGCTTATAGTTCTTATAGACGCCAGGGTTCGCCACCTCGATGTTGCCTCAGGTCATCCTAGAGCTGCACAAGGTTCTAAGGGCGCAACTGTTCTTTGCATAATGACCTACGTGAGGTGAGTTTAAACCGCCGTAAGGCAGGTTTGGTTCTATCTAGACAGCCATAATATTTAACCAAGCACTAGAATTCCACTGTACGAAAGGACCCGGAATTCCACGCCAATGGTTTAGCAATTGTTTTGAAAAAAGCATTGTTGCAACGCTAAGCGTGAAATGTTAATTGCTGAAAAACTATCAAGCAAGAAACAATTGTAAAGGTTATAGTAGATCGCATTTGCGTAAATAGGCGGAGGGGTGTAAGCTTTGCAAGAGGCTGAGCTACCCCGTACTAATTTTTTTTTTACAATTCATAACACATAGACTTTCGAGAATTGGTCAAAGCCTTTTTCGCCTTTTCCTAAGCTACTGTTTTGACCTTTGTGCGTTTTTTACCAAAGGGCGAACAAGCACAACAGAGCTACTGTTGTTAAAAACAGCACTCAGTGGTGTGCTGCGAGTTCGCTCCGCTTCGCGCCCGCCCCCACACGCCCATCCATTCTTGGGTGGATATGCGATTCTGTCCGGAATCGAGCTATCTTATACGCTCAGATACGTCAAAACGGGTCATCACCTGTAAAGGAAACAATTAAATTTTTAAAAGAGACATTTAATAATTTTAGTTTTACTAATTAAATTGGGTTGAAAATAGTAAACGTTAAGTGTTAGAACACTTATTTTAACACTTAACGTTTAGTAAAGATAGAAAAAGGGCTTTACGTCTTATTACAAAAATAAAACAATTAATTTATAATCAGTTTCGCTGAAAGTTTAAACAATTTCAATCCAACCGGATTTAATAATACAATATTTTACTCGTTAGTAGCAATACTTGCATCTTACTGGGTGGCGTTGTCGCTTCTGGAATCCTAAAAATCGTTACGTATATATATTTACAAGTATTGCTAAAATAGTTTCTATTATTTGCGTGTCTGCAAATGCGATATACCAGATTCTAATAATGTGCAGTGACGAGACCTTATTTTAAATGTTTGTGCTATTTACTGTAACATTAATTTTCGCAGGATTTGCTATAAATTATAAAGTTAAGTATCTCTTTGTAAGCCATATTATAAGTTCGATATTGCATTTCTGTTTTTATTGCTATTGCAAAAACTATGATGCTGGAATAATTAGTAATATTAAATATTCCAAGTTTTGAATATTTAATATTACTAGCATTTGTTTATTTATTACTATGTTGGCCTAATATTAAAATGGGTTTCAGTATCAGAAACTCTCTTCTTGTTTTTACCAAAAAATGAATCAAGTAGTCATCAAGCTATTACTTTACTGCAAGCGTATTCTATGATAATACATACCATTTTTATGGTATTTATGTACAACTCGACTTTTGACTATTGGGCTTTCTATGTTACTGCATTGTTTGTTGTGCTTTTACAACTAACTATTGTCATATTATCCCTTCGGATTATGTATGTATACCCATCTTGTGCAAATACCCCGTTCTATGTTAGCGCCCATTTGATGATAATTAAAACATTAATCAACTCAGTTTACACAAATTATAGAATGGTTAAAGAAAACACACCTTTTTCTGTACAGCCCAAGTATTTTTATAATAAGTTTATATATTTGTTTGTATACAGATTTGTAAGTTGTATTCTGAGTTGTGAGTTACGCAGCGGATGGACAAGAACCCAGCTCTCCGGTAAGTGAGTCAAATATGTTTAACCGTATAAGCCAAAGCGGCCTATCAAAGTTATTGGGAGAGTTTTTATGAAGGGGTTTCTATATTTCGACAATGGTTACCTTTGCTACCTTTGCCCGAGGCCAAAGGTGCTCTGCGGGGCCATAAAGCAAAAAGCAACCTTGAAAGTATTGGGTTTAAATACCCTAAAGAACAACTCTTAATCAATGAAGCCAAGTACATTTTAAAAGGTAGCGATATAGACTCGTCAAACCTTTCTCAGGAAAGACTGGAAGAATACGCAAATAAAATTGAGGCCATTACTGTTCGAATGAGCGCTCAGTATGATACATATAGCGATTACAAAAATAACCGGACTATGTGCTGCGTAGGCTATGGAGCGTATGATAAAGTAGGTGTTTTCTACGATGCTTCAGCGTCAGCTTACCAAATTATGGGCACAATCAATAATGATAAAAAGTTGTGTGACAAACGTTTTAATTTTCAATGATCATAAACGTGATATTTATAATTTCTTCTTAGAACGAATTAAAGAAGATATTGGTTCTTATTCTATTGCAACTAAAAGCGAAAGCTTGAAAAGCTAATACACTGATTAATTACTAATTACATAAAATGGTTCTTTTATGGTTTATATGAACAAAAGCGGTAATAGTTTAATGGTAAAACTTTTGATTTGTAATCAAACATTGTGAGTTCAAGTCCCACTTATCGCTAGATTAGCCTTTGGATCGACTAACGTGGATTTATTGGCTCATACATAAATGAAATTAATTATTATGTTTATAATTGAACAGTCAAAAACTTTAAGTACAAGTGGAGTACGTAAAAATTTAAGTGTATTAAAACAACCTGCTTTAAGTGTAATCAATGATCATTTAATTGCATACCCTACACCCTCAAATCTGAACTACTTTTGGGGGTTCGGTAGCTTAGCTGGAATTAGTTTAGTTATTCAAATAGCCACAGGAGTTTTTCTTGCATGTCACTATACGCCCGAAGTAAATTTAGCATTTAGCTCTGTAGAACATATTATGCGAGATGTTCAAGGTGGGTTTATATTGCGATATATGCATGCTAACGGTGCCAGCATGTTTTTTACAGTTACAATGGTGCACATGTTAAGAAGCCTTTATTATGGTTCATATCAAGCTCCAAGAGAAGCTGTTTGGTGTGTGGGCGTAGTAATTTTATTGCTTATGGTTGCAACAGCATTTATGGGCTATAGTTTACCTTTTGGTCAACAAAGTTTATGGGGTATTAGTGTTATAACTAGCCTATTTTCAGTAGTACCCTTCGTAGGAACAGAATTAGTACAATGGTTATGGGGTGGCTTTTCAGTCAATAATGCCACATTGAATCGTTTCTTTTCGCTGCATTACCTGTTGCCTTTTTTAATCGCAGGAGCAAGTATAGTACATATCGCGGCTCTGCATCACAAAGGGTCAAATAACCCTCTAGGCATCAATGCAAGCGCAGATAAAATTAACTTCTACCCTTACTTAGTCTATAAAGATCGTGTAGGCCTTCTAATATTTGCAATCATTTTTAGTGTTTTAGTATGGTTTGCACCAAACTTACTGGCCCATCCTGACAACAACATACCTGCTAACAGTTTGGTTACTCCTTTAAGTATTGTACCAGAATGGTATTTTTTAATTGTTTATTGTATTTTACGAAGCATTCCAAATAAAACAGGAGGTGTGCTAGCAATTGGGCTTGTTTTTGTTGCGCTATTAGCACTGCCCTTTATTGCCACAAGTCCAATTAGATCATCGAATTTTCGGCCATATCACCGTAAAGCCTTTTATCTCTTTGTAAGTGCATGTTTTGTACTGTCTTGGGCAGGTTCAAAGCCAGTTGAACAGCCATACATATTTATAGGACAAACTGCTACATTATATTTCTTCTTTTATTTTTTTGTGCTAGTTCCTGTTTTAGGACGCTTAGAATATTATCTATTAACGCGAAACAATAACTAAATCAAAGCCAGTATACCAATAATTCAAATTGAACAACTAATAGTATATCAGCATATGTGAACCCAAATTACTTTTAATACACACAAATATCCATATTGAACATATATATTTTTTTTATAAACTATATACGGTAGCGTCCTTGCACAGAATTGGTAATGTAGCGAGCTTTTAACTCGTCACCCATTAGGGTATTGTAGGTTCAAGTCCTACAGGGCGCATAAAGAAACAATAAATAAGGTGTATGCTATACTATATTATATGTCCGGTTTTTATTTGTACACACCATTTGTAATTCATAACAATCGCTTGATCTTTTTTGTCACTACTTAGCTTAATTGGTTAAAGCGCGGTCTTGATAAGGCCGAGATTACTGGTTCGAGCCCCGTAGTAGTGAAGTCGATAAAGGTTTTTTCTAATGATCAATTTCTTGTGTACTGTATATGCATAACCCTTTATTTTACAGTTGTTTGAAAGACAATATATATATTAAATTTTCAAACAAATATGTGAAACTATGACAAAACAAAACCTGATTTTTCAACTCTAAGTGACCCTGACCTGCTGGGACTCGCAAAAAAGCTCTATTTTACGCGACTGGTGTCTTTAAGCCGGTCAAATCAGACTTTAAAACAACCAAAACAACAGCCAAAACCGCGTCTAGTCGGGCAGGTTAGACATATATAGGAAAAAATTTAAATCATTTTTTTGCTACAGTTGTGCTTAGTTGAATGCTTAGTAAAGCTATATACTAGCCAACTGAAGATAACGTTTTGTTGACTTTACTGTAAAAAAAAACAAATACCCGTTACCTTTGCTACCTTTGCCCGAGGCCAAAGGTGCTCTGCGGGGCCAAAGGCAAGGGTACTGTAAAGCAGCAGGGTGAGTTAAAACTTACTTTTATGCGTGGGATAAAGATAAGCAGTGTGAGACAAAAGGTAAGCGGTGCATGCTGGCACAGCTTGGTACCTATTAAGTAATTCTCTGCTGATTCGTTTTTCACCCGTTACCGGTAGCCTTTGCCCGACCTTTTTACCAAAGAGCGTTTAAAAAAGGCAAGGGAGGACAGTTTAACTTAAAAAATTTATATAAACTTCAAATGAATTCTTCAGAGATTTTAAATTTTTTCAATCTCACTGGATTGGGCAATATAATATTTTATCGGTTAGTTACGCTATTCGCATTGCGTAGCGCTGTCGCTATCGTTTTGGGCCCCTAAAAACCATTATGTACATGTATTTACAGCTATTGCTAAAATGATTTCTATTACTTGTGTATTAGCGAATGCGATCAATTAGGAAGTATTGTTAATACAGGAAAAATTACGCATTCCTTGTTCTTATTCCAAATGTTTGTACTACTAATTGGAATGTTGATGCTAAGCGGAATTATAACCGAGTTTAAGCTAAAGTACATACTTGTAAGCCGTGTCATAACTTCTTGCATGTGTGTTTTATTATTATTGCAAGCATTACGCCGCTGGGGTAAGAGGCGTTACATCCTACTTTTGAGTTCTTGGTACTATAATAGTCCATTGATTAATATCTTCCTTCTCATTACCAGATCATATAAATATGGGTGCCGGCATGAGCAGCGATTTTCTCGATCCATTTATGCCCACAAACCAGAGAAATCGTCATAAAACTATTGTATTACTCAGGCCTATTCTATGATAATACATAGCACCGTTATGGTTTTTGTATACAACAACACTCTCGAGGGATAGGGGACAGCGGACAGCATTTGTTGTTTTTGTTGTTTTTTACAAACAATCCTAGCTATAATATGTTTTCGGATTATGCATATACATCCCTGTTCTGTAAATGTCCCCTTCTATGTGAGTGCCTACGTAACGATTATTAAAACATTAATCAACTCAGTTTACACAAATTATAGAATGGTTAAAGAAAACACACCTTTTTCTGTACAGCCCAAGTATTTTTATAATAAGTTTATATATTTGTTTGTATACAGATTTGTAAGTTGTATTCTGAGTTGTGAGTTACGCAGCGGATGGACAAGAACCCAGCTCTCCGGTAAGTGAGTCAAATATGTTTAACCGTATAAGCCAAAGCGGCCTATCAAAGTTATTGGGAGAGTTTTTATGAAGGGGTTTCTATATTTCGACAATGGTTACCTTTGCTACCTTTGCCCGAGGCCAAAGGTGCTCTGCGGGGCCAAAGGCAAAAGGGGAGCGGCAGATTGGGTGACTTTTGTGTTCAGGAGAATTGTATAATTTGGGGGTTGTAATTTAATGGTAAAATATTTGCTTTGCAAGCAAACTATAGCAGTTCGATTCTGCTCAACTCCATGAATCGCCGTTTGGTTTGGTTTCGGATGCCTTTTCGCTTTTCGGCCCACTTCCGTTTGGTTCCATTGATATGAAACGTTAGTTAATTCGCTTAATAAATAACCCCCATTATCAGCGCCGTGGTGTCGCCACGGGCCGAATCATTTGGCGCAGTAATCATAGGCAAAGAAAGTGTTCTGGGAAAGGTTAAAAAATCTGATCCGTTCCAAACAAAATATGCGGGTGTTTTTAATTTGTCTTTTTTTTGTGCCGATTTTTCAACCATTTTATAAGACGCTATTAAATTTTGGTTTAATAATTCCTCGGTTATACTTTTTGCCAGCCGACCACTATATAAACGTAGCAACTCGTGTTGCTTTCTAGGTAATCTTTTTGAATATAGCCCAGATAAATGTATTTCAATATCCCAACTAAGTGTACTAAACCAATCCGCAGCTTTTACACGTGGTCGTTGTTCTATATCGTTACCTACGTATTCGCCGTTTTGATAAAACTAAAGGGCTTGTTGAAGTTTTATTTACAGACCTTATTAAAACTTTGCACAGGCAAAATGAAATTAAACACGCCACAGTTTCCGGGTGCTTGTGAGTAACAAAAATAGCTAATAAACGCGTCACTTCGTCTTGATCATTAAGCGCGTGTGTGTTTTTGAATGTATTGTTAACCTCAGAAACAATCAATTGCCATTGTAATTTTTTCAGATCCGAGGGAATCAACGAGTAACATGCCGTCGTATTTGGAAACACCAAGCCCCCTAGCTCTGATAATATTTGTAAAATGGGTAATTTTAAATGCTGATAATTAGTAAGCGCGCTATCTAGCTGCTCTTCTAGCGACTTTAAGTACGCCATTAATCCTTTACCAAAGGTTTTGTTTTGGTTAATAAACTCTTGCAACCGTTCCGGTTTAAATTGTACGTCAGCTTTTATCGAATGCTGTTCCAAAACGCGTTGGATATAGGCGTTTTGCTTATCCAAAGATTCACCTTTCAATAATGTAGGGCTTACGTCTTGTAATTTTCTTTGTATCATTGTTTATATAATAAATATTTTGTGTGTACACAAGTTAAAAGCCGTTACTTAAGCACAGCTTTATTTTAATTGGCGCTGTGCTGCGTTTCTTTTGCACTTTTTAATCCAACACTTTTATGACTTTTTAATCAGAAACACTTTTTTTTTAATTCGCAAAAAAATTATCATCAAAAAATCGTTTTAAATAAAATAAACCATAAAAATAATAATAATACACCGTTTATATGCAAGATACAGCAGCAGCACGAAAAACAAAACTGATTAATTATTATTATACGTTTAAGTATTATTATTTATTGATTCTACGTATGACGCAATAATTTTAAAAGCTTCGATCTTAGCGATCAATAATATTTCAGCTTTTTGTTTAGAATTTAACTTAGCCGAAACCAATGCGTTTTTTATAGCCAAATCACAAGCGCGAATAGCCTCTTTAGCATAATCTAATGTTTTTATTTGATTATGCTCCAACATTTTTATCCGCATATGGAAAACATCCGCGTTAAGAGAAGCATTCTCAGCAAGAAGCTTCTGTACTATGGAACTAACTTGTTCCTTTTTACGTTGTGTAGAACGTTTCAAAATTTTTTTCGTCATTATTTATAAATTAAATATTGCTACCTACCACCAGTCAAAGCAGATTCCGTTTTGAAAAATGATTACAAATGATGATGCTTTGTCGTCCGCTGCCAGCGGCGCAAATGATAATATTGATACTAGTATCAATTTAGTAAACCCAAAGGACAAACCTAATGCAAATAATCCGCTATACACAAATAACCCGCCTACAGTAGCCCAAACAAGTGCTTTTTTACCAAAACTTAACATTTTGGCAGAGTTACTTGTTGGATTCGTTGTTGGTTTATGAGTAGATAGCTCGTCCAACAGAGCCGATGTTGGCTCGTGTTGAACAAGTTTGTCAAAGTTATTTATAAGTTTGTCTAATATTTCTATTAAAAAACCAACTCAAGTGTCGGAAGCGAAGTATAGCAGTTTTGTAAAAACTACCACAAGTGTCGCGCCTACAACGAAAGCTAGAAAAATAGAATATTTATTTAAATAGTATGCTACAAAAACGGCAGTATACTGAACCAAATCACATGCCCGTTTAAAAAGATTTAAAGCGATTTTTAAAAGTAGAATCATAATATATATATTTTAATTAAATAAGATTGTAATTTGCTGGAACATACGGAGCAGCTGGCGCTAAAAGAATACTGATAACAATAATTCCACATATACTACCGGCAGCCGGTAGAATAGCATCCGTAATTATAGCAGCTACGTCCATTACTGTAATAACTGCTGAAACCGCTTCAGCTGAAGAACTTGCCGCTAAATCTGCGGTATTTATATTGACGTGCCCCGGCAGCTCTCCTGGCGCAGACTCGTACATTCTATGTATATCATCTGTGCCAAGACGGACCGAAGGGAAGCCATTTACATTCTTGGTAAGAAATGTTTGCAATGGACTGTCTATAGAATCTACAAAATTTGAGTTTGAGCCGCTAGGACCGCCACCACCAGCACCGCCACCATCAGCACCGCCACCATCAGCACCGCCACCGCCGCCGCCGAAAAAACTTCGCAAATACTCTAACAACCTGTTAACTAATTTGCTAATGGCATTCGCAAATCTTGCTATTAGTCCGGCGAGACCCCTAAGAATGTTTGCGAAACCAATTAAAACAATACTAAGAATTTGGATACATACATTTACTGGCATTGTGATTAGATTTGCAGCAGCACCTATACCGTCTGTTATAAATGTTTTTAATGATTGTCCAACTTCCGTATAAGCGGAACTCAGCTTTGTGATAAGTCCGGCCATTTGTTGACCCAGACTTTTGGCTACTTTAGCCAGACCATCGACAACATCGCCTACCCACAATACGTTCAAGGCGTGTGCAACAGGCAAACCTAGCGTAGTGGCCAAAAAGGTCGCTGGGCGATTAGCTATAAAGTTTGCAATTACTAAGCATAAACCTAAACACTTATCAAAAATATTTGTGGCAGTTGCCGCAAAATTAACATATGTTCCAGGCGAAATTAACCATTTAAATATTTCATGGATCTTCGAATCCACATAATCTAACCAACCAACTTTGCGAGTTTGGCTAGCGTCAGCTGAAGCTAACCAATCTCTAATTGTTTGTAGAAAACTACGCAACTGAATCCAAGTTTCCTCAGTATGAAAATGGGTCCTATAAACCAAATAAGTAATCAAGCAGGCCAACGCCACTGTCGTAATTGCAATCGCTAGGCCGTAAAGCCCGGCAGATACTTTTTGTGCATCCAATTCATTAATTGAAGACTTTTTTTTAACAATTGTCTGCCCGAGTTGATATATATTATATGCTTCTTTTAGCAGAAATGTTGATTTGAAGAAATTTAACAACATAGGTAAAATATTTTTTTATTTCAATTCAATAAAATAACTAATAATTAATGACAACCTTTGCCCGAAAAAGGGAAGCTTGTCAATATTTATTAATAAAATACAAGTAAAACTAATAAAACTAAGTTTATATTCTCTGCACTGCTGAAACAAAACAGTGTACTTTCAATAGCTTAAGGGATAAAGCCACGCTCTTCTAAAGCGTTTATTTAGGTTCAAATCCTAATTGAAAGACGCGCTACTTAAAGCGATACCAAGTAATTTAGACAACTAAATATAGTAATTATTAATTTAATTTACATGGGTAAGTAAAAAATAATAATGTGTTTTACTTATCTGCGTTTTTAAAACTAAAACAAATAATAAATTATCAAATATGCAAAAGCACAGTTTTCACTTAGTCGATCCGAGCCCATGGCCAATATTTGCATCTATAGGATTGTGGGGCTTTACTACAGGTCTAGTAGGGTGGTTTCATGAATACAATTACGCAGGGTTTCTAGCATTGTTCAGTTTAATTAGCTTAGTTTACGTTGCTATTATATGGTGGCGGGATGTACTGCGCGAGTCAGTGTTTCAAGGTCACCACACTAAAAGTGTTCAAAAAGGTATTATGTATGGGATGATTTTATTTATCGTGTCAGAAATAATGTTGTTTTTTGGTTTTTTTTGGGCGTTTGGGCACAGCTCATTAGCACCAACAATAGACATCGCAGGAGTTTGGCCACCTCGAGGAATTGAGGTTTTGGACCCCTTTGGCATACCGTTTTTAAATACTTTGATACTGTTAACCAGTGGAGCTAGCGTAACTTGGGCTCATTATGCTATACTGATTGGCAATAATAAACAAACCCAATACGCCTTGATTGTAACGGTTGTGTTAGCCGCAATTTTTACCGGTTTTCAGGGATTTGAGTATGTTACAGCAGGCTTCACTATTAGTGATTCTGTTTATGGTTCATGCTTTTATATGCTAACCGGCTTACACGGGGCACATGTAATCGTTGGAACTATTTTTTTAATGGTTTGTTTGGTGCGTGCTCAATTAGGTCAAATGCGACCTGACCACCATCTTGGTTTTGAGCTTGCTGCAATGTACTGGCATTTTGTAGACGTGGTATGGTTGATATTATTCGTTGTTGTATATTATTGGGGGTCGTAAGTACGCCATGTGTATACACGTGCAATAGTATATTAATTTTACACTAATTGTTTTTAATATATATATATATGTATTCAATATATAACATATGATTGGTCATGTATATTATTTATTGTTGTATAATTAATATTTTATTGCATATTAATGCTATTTATATATTAGCTGGTACCAGGTTCTATTTATGCTGAAATTTAAGCACACCATACTCAGGGGAATCAGTTTATAACAATTGTTGTCTTACTAAGGAAATGATGTAATGGTTAACATGCCCGCTTGAGCTGGATATGTGGGTTCGAATCCTACTTTTCTGTATATAAATAATCAGCTTATTTGTACTGTACTTATTTATACTATTTTGTATATAAATAAAAAAAACCAGTAAATTAAATTACTTTCATTAACTTGTTTATAGGGATGTAAGCACCGTAATAATAATAATCTACTTTGAAATGTCTATGGTGACGATTATTTTACTCGAAATATGTTATCGCAATTTTTATATTGCTTTTGTATTTCTTTTAATGCAATGTTTTTCATATTTTACTCAAGGATTTCAGCTGGAATTTTTTTCTGGTGTGTTTGTTACAAACATTCAAGCTGTTGACTTTAATTTTTATAGTGATATTAAGCACAACCCTTTTGGAAAACTAAACTATCAAACAGAAACCGGGCAACAATTATCAGGCGCTGTAAAATCAATTTACTATAACCAGTATCAGCATACAGTTTATAGCGACAAATTGGGTAGTCAATGTTGGTTGTTAGACTATGAATACGAACAGTGTATTGATAACTTTATAGCACTTAGCTCGAATGAAGCAAAAACGTGGTCGTGCTTATTTATAGTGTATTTAAACTATTTTTATTGCATACAATTAAATCAGACTGTTTTGAATTTTCTATTATTGTATACAAAACTGCAATATTTGACAGCTTTTATAATAATTCATTACTACTCAAATATTAAACCTGGCTTGTTAAATAAGCAAAAATTTCGATTGTTTCAAGTAATCCTAGGCCTTGCATTGTTTATTTTCGTATTAAACCAGTATACTATTCTAACAGCCATTGCAATTTTTGAAGAATTAAAATTGGAACAATTAGATAGTGAATTACTATAATTAATTAAACAAATAACATACTAAGCATTGTATGAGATGCTATGTTTTAGATTAAAATCCAACAGTTGCCTTTTTAGTATACCCTGAAGCAGTTGTTTTACTTCAAAAATGGCATAAAGGATTATACTTGATAAGCTTTGTTGAATAACGTGATTACTTTAAATTAGCAATAATGATACAAACACAAACTAAAATTTCAATTAAAGATAATAGCGATTTTTTGCAAGGTCAGTGCATAAATTTTAATAAAAAAAATACAAAAAAAGCTGCAAAAATAGGGCACTGTGTAAAGGTAAGTATTTCAAATATAAAACCTACAGTTTTAAATTCTCAACAATATAAAAAAGCAGCGGGTGTTAAAACTGGTATGGTTAATATTAAAAACAACAGTTTACAGGACTTACTATTAGTTCAAGTAAAGGCTCCGACATATCGTAAAGACGGATCAACAATACAATTTTATTCAAATTGTGGCGTATGTGTTGTTTTTAAAAAAGCTGGGGCCAAAAAACAGCATCAACTTGGGTTTAAACGGGTTAATACCACAGTTCCATTTGAATTAAAAAACAAAATACATGCACAGAAATTTAAAGCCGCTTACAATGTTATAAAAGTCGCCAAAAACTTATTATAGCTCTTGATTGGCTTACGTTTTGTTATGTAAACCTTTGCTTTACATAATAAATCAGTAATATGTGCGAAACGAAACGAAAAAAAACAGTATTTCTGTATATAAGCATATAAAGCACAATAATTTTTAAATTAAAAATGATTATTGAAAAAATGAATTATTTAATGCCTTCTGTAATAGAAGCCGATTTGAGCGCCTTATTATGGCAGCCAAATACATTTCCGGGATCGGATACATTTAACCAGTTGATTGTTACCGGATTTATTGTTTTTTGGATTGGGCTAACAGGTATTTTTTTCAATCGCCGATTAGTAATCAGTATCTTATTGGCTGTAGAGCTTACATTACTATCTATCAATCTATTAATGCTAACTTTCGCCGCCGCCATGGAAGATTTAGTGGGTGTAATGTTTGCCTTGTACATATTGTGCGTTGCTGCTGCTGAAAGCGCTATCGGTTTAGCTCTTATAATTATTTGGTACCGCGTAAGACGTACAGTTAGCGTACAGTATATTAGTTTATTAAAGGGTTAGTTTGTATAAAATAATATATGTCTTTATATGTAAAAGGCTAATTTTATTTTGTATAGTTAGTTTATATTTTAAATTGTTTTTGTTTTTAATCGTACTTGTATTGCAAAATAATTAATTATAAATCAAACTAAAATACTGCTTGTAGCTTAATGGATAAAGCGTTAGTTTGCGGAGCTAAATATGATTGTTCGATTCAATCCTAGCAGTAAAGGCAGATCATGTAATGAAACAAACTGTCTTTTCTCTAATTATCCCTAGACTAAAAACAATTCAGATCAATAATCAAATTGCTATGATGAGCCTGATATAATATTAAATGCATATTAAAAATTTAGTAAACATATATTAAAGCAGAATCATCATACGCAGTAGGCTAGGCTCTCAAACTATACAAACCTGTTCCTAAGGTAAGTAAAAAAACAGCGTGGAATCGTACATCACAAAAGAAGTTTTCTAAACATGCCCAAAACCCTAGACCCAAGCTTAAAAAAAAACAGTTCACTAATTCAATATTCATTTGCAAACGTATACAGTCCAAGAAGCATCAGCGTTTTTAGTAGGATAAAACCTGCATTAGTGATATACATATTAGCTAGCCATTTTGCTTTTGATTTATCAAATTTACAAACAATATATGTCGAAAACAAAATAATTCAAGCAGCGTTTAAACACCACTTTCTCCGACAGTCTGGAGGATTTTATAAGTTGCAGACTACACAATTTGTTCTACATTGTTTAAAAATTGCTACAAATTTAAAACAAAATACAGTGTACCAACAGAACCTTTTTGGTAAACTTGATCTTTTGCCCCCCAAAGGCAAAGCAAAACAAAACCAGTCGCAGTTGGTTAACAAAAATAGCTCTAAATTATTACAGTCAAAGTATAGCAAATGTAACACGGCATCGTCACCAATTGATATAAGGCCGTTGATGATTAAGTCAAGTTACAAAGAAGAGGTTAAAATAACACAATCAAAAAATCATAATATTGCAGCACATATTAAATGGGACTCATTTTATGCAAGTAATTTAATGTGTTCTAATTGGATATTAAATCAAATGGTTCAATTGTTGAGCAGCTCTGATAAAAAAAGCCCCCGCCCGGTTTTAAATCAGTATATTAATGACATTCGTATACTGATTCGGTCCATGGGAAGTATTTGCCCAATCCTCGGAATCCGTATCACTATTACTGGTCGTTTGGGAAGTCAAAAAAAAGCAATGGCTCAACAAATCAGTAAATGTGTAGGCAAAGTACCGCTAAGCACTCTACGTCAAAATTTAGGTTATAGTCAGAGTTTTGTACGGACCAGATTTGGTGTAATAGGGGTTAGCATATGGGTTTGTTATCGAGGTAATTAACCTAAGGTTTTCCCCAAGTAAAGGCGTAAAGGCTCTGTGTGCTAAACTACTGTTGATCATTTAACTGACATTATTTATTATATACATGTGTTTATAAGGTTACATAATTATTTATAGGCATGCGTTTACTTTGATTGTTTTATTATATAATCAATATTATACTTCTTCATATGAGGTGCAAGAAAGTTTTCTAGATCTACCCTTTACGTATAGTATACCTTGAAGCAGTTGTTTTTTACTGCCTTGCCCCTTTTTTCGTTTTGGTGTGGTTTGCGCCATAAAATTTGTGTTTGGCCTGGTTTTCCCTTGCCTTTGGCCTTTTGTTTTGCGCCTTTTGGTAAAAGGGTTGACATAGCAAAGGCAAAAGACATAGCAAACCAACCACAAGGTAGCAAAGCAAAGGTTAAACAAAGTGTATACCTTTTTTTTTTTATTTTTCTATATGTCTTTAATTCCGTTTATTTTTAGTAATGGGACTAGCAATATATTGATTAGTTTGAAACTAGTCCCTATTATAGCAGCATTGGCTATTATTTTTTTACCCGCTTGGAGAGTCAATACAATTCGAAGTATTAGTTTAATTGCTTCATTAATTACGTTCTTATTAAGTTTAATAATTTGGATTCTATTTGACCCGACTACAGCGGACTTTCAGTTCAGATACCATATGGAAACGTACAGCGGTATCGGAAATTTATTTAACTTTAGTTTTGGTTTTGGTATAGACGGTATAAACTTGTGGTTGATTTTATTGACTACTTTTTTAACTTTAATATGCATTTTAATCGGTTGGCAAATTCCTGCAAGCTTGGAAATCAAAGGCCCGGAATACTTAAAGACTTACTGTTTAATATTTTTAATAATGCAGGTTATTTTAATTGTGGCTTTTTCGGCCCAAGATCTGCTGGTATTTTATTTATTCTTTGAGGCTGTACTAATTCCTATGTTTTTATTGGTTGGTATTTACGGTTCCAAACCAAGAAATATTCGAGCAGCTTACAAAATGTTTATTTATACATTGGTAGGCTCGTTACCTATGTTGGTTGGTATTTTAATTGTGTATTTTCAATGTGGGTCAACAGACTGGCATATTTTAAATACGTCTTATTTTAGCCCAAGTCGACAGATAATTTTATTTGTATTGTGGTTTGTTAGCTTTGGTGTTAAAACGCCCCTAATTCCTTTGCATGGTTGGCTACCCGAGACCCACTCAAATGCTCCAACAGGCGGTTCAATAATACTAGCTGGGATTTTATTAAAACTTGGAACCTATGGATTTTTTCGCTGGAGTATCAGTTTATTCCCTTTAGCGTGTATTTATTTTAGTCCAATGGTTTACGTTATATGTTTAATAGGTATTATTTATGTAAGTTTAATTACTTTACGTCAAATTGATGTTAAGAAAATTGTTGCATATAGTTCTGTAGCTCATATGGGGTGTTGTTTGTTAGGAATGTTTGCATTTAATATTGTTGGTTTAGAAGGAAGTCTGCTAATGATGATTGGGCACGGCGTTGTAAGCCCAGGGCTATTCTTGTGCATTGGTATACTTTACGACCGCTATAAAACCCGAGTAGTTTACTACTTTTCGGGACTTGCGCAAGCAATGCCTCTATTCTCTACTTTGTTGTTAATACTGACAATGGCAAATATTAGTTTACCTGTATTAAGCCCTACGTTTGCTGCAGAGATGCTTATTTTTACAAGCGTATTTTTAGTAAATAAGCTGGTTGCTATTTTAGCGGCCTCGTCAATGGTATTAACCGGAGCATACGCGCTTCTGTTATACTGTCGAATTTGTTTTGGAAATACTAAGCTAGTATATATTCAAAAATATAGCGATATAAATCGCCGCGAATTCGCTGCTTTAATACCATTTTGTATACTGAGTATACTTATCGGGGTTTACCCTAGTTTAATTTTGGATACCAGCCATACAAGCGTAGCTTACGCCTTGATGTGTTATAGCATATGAAACTAAATATTGATTGGTTATTATATCAGTTGGAAATCAAAATTGTTAAATCAGTAGCCTTTGATACGTTGTGTTTGTTTTTTTAAACGGCAAACGCCCTTTGATAAAAAGGTCCAACATGCTCACAAACCAAACATAGCAAAGGCAAAACACATAGTAAAATAGCAAAGCAGATGTGAACAAAAAGGGAGCAGCTAGCTCAGATGGTAGAGCGAGCGTCTCATGAACGCTTGGTCAGTAGTTCGAATCTACTGCTGCTCATAAAAACAAATCAGTAAAAGGGATATATATACATTATTCAGTTATAATTAATAATTTATTGGAGATTTTCTATATTTTTACAGGTTACTGTAATCAGTAATTTAAGAAAACGTATAGTTTAGAAAAATTTATAAACTTATCTGAATTAACGCTGATTTATATATATATATATATACAACATAAAAAACGAAATTTTATATTCAACTGATCATGTGTTAAAAGCATATATGCATTTATTAAAAGCAGATAATACACTATATTTATGACAAATATGTATAAAAAAAAACTAACACAAAATCCGGCTACTAAAAAACAAACAGCAGTGCCATCAGGATTAAAAACGCTACTACGCCGATTCAAGAAATTAAAGTTTGAATATGTTGAATGTGGTAGAATTGACAGTATTGCCGATGGGATTGCGCGAGTATACGGATTAGATGGTGTTCAAGCAGGTGAACTGTTAGAATTTTTACCAAAATCCGGAGAAGTTATTCGAGGCATGGCTTTAAATCTTGAAAAACAGTTTGTCGGAGCCGTTTTATTTGGTAATGACGCTGCACTTAAAGAAGGAGACTTTTCTCGCCGAACAAAAAGCATTATTTCAGTTCCAGCAGGGTTGTTTTTACGTGGACGAGTGCTTGATCCTTTAGGTCAACCTTTAGACAACAAAGGCGCTTTACCCGCAACAAAACAAGAATTAATCGAGCGTAAAGCTCCCGGTATTCAGTTACGTGCCAGAATTGACTCTCCGATGGCCACTGGAATTCGAGCCGTGGATAGTTTAGTCCCAATTGGTAACGGTCAACGGGAGTTGATAATTGGTGACCGACAAACCGGTAAAACGGCAATTGCAGTAGATACAATAATTCACCAAACAACACTGCGTCAATTGGAGGCTGACTATGTTAGTTCAAAAACAGTAAACAGCTGTATTGGTGCGGAGAAAGCTGGCAGTACTTGCGTATATGTAGCAATTGGACAAAAGCGCTCTAGTGTAGCTCAACTAGCAAAAAAATTGGACGAGGTTAACGCAATGCCTTGGACGGTTATTATTGCAGCGACCGCGTCTGATTCAGCACCCCTGCAGTTTTTAGCACCTTATGCGGGATGTACGATCGCAGAGTATTTCAGAGATATTGGGGAGCCAACAGTTATTATTTATGATGATTTAAGCAAGCAAGCCGTTGCGTACCGCCAATTAAGCTTACTATTGCGTCGACCACCTGGAAGAGAAGCATACCCCGGAGATGTGTTCTATTGTCATAGCCGGTTACTTGAAAGAGCGGCAAATATGGGTAAAGGGTATAGTTTAACAGCGTTACCAATAATTGAAACACAGGCTGGAGATTTAAGTGCTTATATTCCAACCAACGTAATTTCTATTACTGATGGTCAATGTGCACTTGAGGCTGACTTATTCTTTAAGGGGATTCGTCCAGCTATTAACGTTGGTCTTAGCGTAAGCCGTGTAGGATCAGCTGCTCAAATAAAAGCGATGAAAAGGGTTGCTGGGCAATTAAAGCTATTACTAGCTCAATATCGTGAAAACGCTGCATTTGCACAATTTGCAAGTGATCTTGATGCAAGTACAAAAAAAGTATTAGCGCGGGGTGAACGACTAACTCAAATACTAAAGCAAGACCAATTTGCAACAACTTCAACACCAATTCAGGTAGTGATGCTATATGCGGGATCAAAAGGTTTCTTAGATATACTAAGTCTAGATCAAATAAACCAATTTATGATACTGGTAGTAAATGATTTAACTACTTACAATTGGCCGTTTGTTGAAACAATTGTTGCCACAAAGGATTACGATTCTGACGCGGAGTCTAGTATGAAAGAGTATATTACAGATATGGTAAACTATATCCAAAGTAATTAGTGATTGTTACCTTGCCTTTGGTGTGGTTTGTTTGTGTTTGCTACGTTGTTCCAAACATAGCAAAGTTTTTCTAAAAACACATAGCAAACATAGCAAAGGTAAATTTTATTAAAGTTTATTATGTTTGATTATTTAGCAATACTGATTTATCTAATTGTTGCCGCTGGATTTGCTATAATTTTCAGCGGGGCGGCTTTTTTAGTAGCATTCCGACGACTGAATAGTGAAAAAACAGCCCAATACGAATGCGGCTTTGACCCATTTGATGACGCTAGGTCTAAATTTGATGTTAGATTTTACCTTGTTGCTTTATTATTTCTTGTAATGGATCTTGAAATCTTGTTTTGTTTCCCATTCAGTATTGCACTTGCGGACATTGGCGCAATGGGATACTGGGTTGGAATATCTTTTTTAATCATTCTAACCGTAGGTTTTTTTTATGAATGGTCAAAAGGGGCACTTGATTGGGCCTAACATACGTATCAAACAAAGCACATATAAGCACTGTATAGCAAACTCTGGTAAACCATTTTTAAAATTTTTGTTCTTAAAAACCCAGTGTACTAGAATAGCCAGTTGTTGTAGTGTTATTAAATAACATATAATATGCGAACAAAATTGTCAAAACATTACAAACAGTTAATATCCGTTGTTTCTACCTTTGCTACCTTTGCTACCTTTGCCCGAAGCCAAAGGTGCTCTGCGGGGCCAAAGGCAAGGGAACAACATGTTTTTAACTGTTTGTAATGTTAAATTATACAAAAATAAAGCAACACAAAATATGGTGTTGCACAGAATATTGATTGAAAATAATACAAATGTTAACAAAAAAACAACAATATAGTATAAATTCTTTAAAACAATTAAAAGATCTGCAGCCGAGCCAGTTTTGTTTAATACATGTGAATAAGACGAAAAATAACCTGCACTGCGTAATTTCAACTTTATTTGGCCAAAAAAAAACATTGTGGTCTATCAGTGGAGGTCGTATGTCTCGGAGTGTAAGTTCCAATAGCCGACGAAAAACTAGATATACACAACGAATGGTGTACAACGCTGTAATAGAAAAAATTTTTGGTCTTGGCTTGAACTATTTGGTGCTTCATTGTAAAGGTACTATTTCTTCTAAGCGCTTTATTTTAAACTTATTTAATCAACATTTTACTGTTGTTTTATTAAAGCATTGTAACAGTGTTGCCCATAACGGCACAAAACCACCCGCAAAACGGCGATTATAAATTAGTCAATTAATTCTAGCTGCCTTTGGCTGATAATGTATAGTAGTAATAACGCTTATATACAGTATCAGCGATAATCTGCTTTTGTCTTGATTGCTAAAAACTATTCGTCAAAAACTGACACCTTTGCCCCTTGTCGGCAAAGGCAAGGGGTGCAATTAACTGTACAGAAACAATCTGACAGTATTGTTTTCTTTTTATAATTAAATAATTAATCAACAATGTCTCGATCTTCCTGGAAAATCCCACATATTATTTTAAATTTAGAAAATTGTGACAAAATTATTAATCACGCTATAATATATCAGCGAATGGCAACAATCACTCCACGATTAATTGGCCAAACTATGTATATTTTCAATGGTTTAAGGGCTATTCCTATAAAAATCACCGAGCATCATGTAGGCTTTAAATTTGGAGCTTTTGCTTTAACAAAAAAGCGAGCAAAAATAGCCAAGCCAAAAAAACGCTAAACGTATAGCATAAACCAGCCTTTTATAGATACATAAACAATTTTAAACAGTGTTTAAACTTAAATTATCATAATTATGTATACATAAGCTAGTATTACTGTCTTACCCTACTTGCAACTGATTGTTGTAGTAATCGGTCATTTATGCAACAGCTTCTCAGATGACTGACATATGTATAATAAATTACCAGCTCAATGACTTCAAATAGTAAAAAATTAAACAACACTAAAATAATAAATCATTTGAATAAACTTAACCTTAGTAAGGTAGCAGTAGAAAATTCTAAACGGCCGGCTTTGTTGTTTAATAAAACAGAGTCTTTGCTAAAAAAAACAAAGCTGATAAAGTTTCATGGTTTTTTAAGTAAATTGTTAACAGCTAATAATGCTTTGGTGAAATCAATTGTATTAAGTTTTTTAAAAAGCTCTACAAGTACGGCAGGCTTTAAACAGGTGCTGTATAACAGAATCAAAATACAAAATAATCGGCTACACCCCTCATATAATCGACGAAAGCACAGTCATAGCCATCATATTTTAATTACCAACCAACTTGGAAAATTAAGCAAAACATTTCACTATTTAAGCGCAAATAAACTAAAAAATTTTATTACGTTAGCTTTAAGAAAAGCCTTTGGTTACAAAGAAGAAAATACAACTACAACACCGTATTGTGCTATTAGTAGGTTTTTTAAATCAAGATCAACCCCTGATTTAATTGCAATACTCGAAACCCAAATATGTGCCCTAATATGGCGAAATCAGTTTAAACATTGCTTAGCCAATAGCCGCCAAGCTGTACTTCACGGAAACGTTCAAATGCTATTGAAAAATAATACTGCTTTAATTATAAAAAAATAACTGTTCTAATATAATCAAAATAGAAAATATAATCATAATAAAAATAAAAACAAGTCAGTGGAAGCTTTTTCGGCTTTTTTACGCTTTGTTTAACCTTTGGCTACGTTTGCTATGTTTGTTAAACGCACTCGAAAACCAAAACCGAAGGAGAAACAAAACAAGCACAAGGCGTTTAAAAACTGCTTGTTTAAACAAAACACAGCTTTTGTTTTAGCTTATTAAACAATAATAAACACATGGCAATAATACCAAAAAGATTAGCATTTAAGCTGTGTTTTAGAAAAAAAACAAACACACGCAAACTCATATACCGTGAACGTAAATTACCAAAGCTTTCAAAAAATACAAATAATGTTTTTTTACCATCATTCGATTATAGGACTACTTCAAAATCGTTCGACTTGGTGCCTATAAATCGGCAACTTTCAAAACAGTATAACTTTGCGTTTCCTTTGCTACCTTTGCTTTTGCCCCTCGCCTTTGGGCTTCGGACAAAGCAAGGGCAAAAGGCCCAAATGCAAGGGGCGTTTAAAAAAGCAAAGGGAAAAGACCAGGCCATTAGTCCTGACTTGTTTACTAGCCACTGTGGTAACCATGTACAATTACTAAAGCGGTCAAATGTTTGGCCAATCAATTCCAACCATGTGTATTTAAAAACACAAACCAACTGTTCAGTAAATAGTAAATCACTGCTATTTGGATTATATGGAATTTGTGTAGTTCAACATGCCACAATAAGTGCTGCATATGTAGACACAATAAAGTTAGATATTGCAAAGATCTTAAAAAAAAGGGGGCGCGTATGGACACGTATCTGCTGTGACTGCCCCGTAAGCGCGCGACCCGCGGAGACACGTATGGGAAAAGGAAAGGGCTCAATTAGCTACTGGGTGGCCAGAGTTCGCCCGGGCCAGTTACTGTTTGAATTTAGTGGCATTACAAAAGCTCAATTAGACGAAATTTTTCAAAAACTTTGTAAAAAAACCTCGATTGGCTTAAACATAATAAGCTAATTTCATTAATAACGCAGCATGCTTGGTTTGCAATATTGTATAGTCGTAGGAACTATTTCAAAACTACAAACAAAATTTGAATACCCAATATCTAAAATCTTTTATTCTATTAAGCTTTTGTAATAATATGCAACAGTAAGATTGTTTATTATACAAATAATTGAGGCGTTTTGTTTGTACAGTAGCGAGCAGAGTGTGCAATAATTTCATCAATCATAAAGCGTTCTTAGTTTAAAGGATAAAACATAAGTCTTCGAAACTTATAATACTAGTTCAATTCTAGTAGAACGCTGAAACCGCTATAACCTTTTACTTTACTGCTGCAATAAAATGTAAACAACCACAACCGCTTAGATTGTAGTTTAACGGTAAAACATTCCGTTTTGGTCGGAATAAAGAAGGTTCGAATCCTTCCAATCTAGTAATAAAAACGCAACTGATAACGTAGGTTTTACCGTTTAAGAAAGCTAGTTTAAGGCTTTCTAGCCATGATCATTGTTGAAATGATTATATATGCCGGTTAGTTAAAGCGTACGTAACCTGCCCCCCCCCCCTTACCTTTACCAAAGGCAAGTCACCAAAGGAGCCAAAAAAAACGGGTACAGCGCTGATTTAAAACAACCTTAAAATCAAACGAAAGGCACATTCAGATGATTTGTTATTTTAAAACGTATAATGAAAATCAGCAGACCATGCGTGAAATAAAATAATCTCAGATGACGAATGACGAATGGCGAATGGGCAACAATGGTTTTTTTCAGACCCCTTGCCTTTGGCTCCTTGCCTTTGGCCCCGCAGAGCACCTTTGGCTTCGGGCAAAGGTAGCAAAGGTAGCAAAGGAATCAGTCAACTATTTTAACGGCTGTTGGGCAAGCCCGATTGGCACGCAGAGCAGCGCTCAAGAGGAAGCCGCAGTTGCTGTGTGTGCAGCTGTATGGCGGTTGATTGGTGTTAGGCTGCTTCAAAGGTTATATCAATGCTATCAGTATAGTCCTAATCCGTGCTATAGTGATACTGTTTTAACTGGTTATGGGTTTTACATTGTATAATTAACCAGTTAAAAAACTTTTTTGACAGAACCAGCAGGAGAGCATGGTAGTAGGGTAATAGGGGGGTACTGTTTTTTATAAACAGTAAAGGATTTTGTTATAAATGATGGGATTGATTTGCAGCACACAGCTACGCTTTTATAAGCACTCTTCGTCTAGAGGACCAGGACAATACTTTTTCACAGTATAAACGCGGGTTCGATTCCCGCAGAGTGTAAATATTTCAAACGTATAAATGATTTTTATGATTTAACGTATACACTATAGCCAGGCAAATTATGCACGTAAGGCCAGCATTAATGAACGTATTACAAACGCAAATGAAACCCTACGTAACCAAGAGATACTAAGTATTGCACAATTGGAATAATCCATTCCATTATATTGGCCCGCGGTACATGACTTTAGAGGCCGGATTTATCGTATAAGTAATCTAAATATACAAATGAACGCGTTTGCCAGAAGTTTAATATGTTTTTATAGTACTAAACCTCCTGTTACTAATCGTAAAAAAAACAAAGCGACTTTTGAAAAGTTTAATTTGTTATTAAAAGAAATATTAAATGATGATGCGCTTATTCAACAATGGGATGCCGTTTTTGGAAATCGCTTTATAACTAATGATGCTTTTGAGAAACTGTTGTTTAGGGCCCTTAAAGAGAAAAAGCTAAGCCTGATCCAAGTAAGTCAATTACTATTACTTCGTGCAAAGGAGTACGATAAAATAGGTATTTACTATGATGCTTCGGCATCTGCATATCAAATTATAGGTATGTTAAATCTAGATTCACATTTGTGTGAATTAACAAACGTTATTGGTCATGCGGAGTCGAAAAAAATGATATTTACGAATTCTTTAAAACAGAATTAGCAAATAGTGATTACAAAAATTTGACGTTTCAATTAGACAAAGATGCACGTATGAGCACATTAATACAAAACTGTTTAACAACACAAATGGATCGACAGCTCATTAAAGCCATTGTAATGCCCTTAATTTACGGAAAGACATCTTATGGCTTTTCTGAGGATTTACAAAAGTTTTTTGCTACAAATTATTTGTACCCGTCAGATAGTGTTTTGCTAAAACTTGCAAATATAATAATAAATAAATTAAAAACACATCCAAATTTAACTAACGCAAATCATTTTATGGCATCCATACGAAATTTTGCCAAACTATTATTAATAAATTTTATATTTTATTATCAAATACAATCAAAACATTAACACACGCAGTAATATAATACTCATACATGTTTCAATCAATCTGATGCTATGCTAGTAGGCTGGAATTAAATGGTAATATCATATCACCTTTGATGTTGGTTCGAATCCTGCCAGCCTAGTTATGTAAAGTTAAAACACAGTCATTCTTTTCATAACCTTAAATCAGCCTATTCAATTGGCGTTTATAAAACATATTAACAATGTATTTAGCTTTATTAACTTTACCTTTAATTACTTTTGTTTGCATAGGCCTATTTGGTCGATTTATTGGTCCTCGAGGAACAATTGTTTTAAGTTTGATAAGTGCAGTTGTTTCAGCACTGATAAGCTTTACAATTTTTTATGAGGTTGCGCTTTGCCGTTGCCCATGCCAAATCACTTATGCAAGTTATTTTCATAGTGGCCTGTTTGATGCCAACTGGGGGTTTTTATTTGATACTTTAACCGCGGTAATGTGCGTTGTTGTAACATTAATTAGCTGCTTAGTGGTGTTATATAGCTGTTCTTATATGATTGAAGACCCTCATTTTATAAGATTTATAAGCTATTTAAAGTTGTTCACTGTGGCAATGCTAATGCTAGTAACAGCTGATAACTATATACAGTTGTTTGTGGGCTGGGAAGGTGTTGGTTTAGCGTCCTTCTTACTGATTAGTTTTTGGTTTACGCGTCTTCAGGCCAGTAAAGCAGCGATTCAAGCAATGCTATTGAATAGAGTTGGCGATATAGCCTTGGCGCTTGGTATAATCTGCCTGTTTTTCTGCTATAAAACCACTTGTTATCAAGCACTATTTACTTGCGTCGCAGACTTTTATACTCTTGCGGCTTTACAAATAGCAGGGTATACAAGTACCCAATGGTCGTTACTAGATTTTTCTTGCGTTTTATTATTTATAGGTGCAATGGGTAAATCAGGACAGTTTGGTTTGCACGCATGGCTGCCCAATGCCATGAATGCCCCAACACCTGTTAGCGCCCTATTACACGCCGCAACAATGGTAAACTGTTGCCGGATTATATATATATATATATAATTTTCATTCTGCTATATGCTGGAATAACCAAAAAAATTAAGTTTATAAATACTGTTATTACTGTTTAGTTAATTGTTTAACTATCCGATTATAATAATATGAGATTTATAACAAAATCTTAATGTTTAATTAAAAAAGAAAATAACATGATTAAAAATTTGTTATTAATTGATAAGGTCAATCAGCAGGAAATTCGTTGCCCCTGCTATACGTATAGCACGCAAAGAAGATCCTCAGAGACTGTACGCAGAATAACTTTTCAGTTTTCACACTTTATGGCTGTAAAGCCGTGTCATAATGTAAACGTAGATACTACTTTTTTAATATGGCTAATTGGTTTTGTAGAAGGAGATGGAAGTTTTATAATTAGCCATAATAAAGTATACTTTGATTTAACCCAAGATTTAAAAGATATTAATTTATTATATGAAATAAAGTCAGTTTTGGGTTTTGGTACAATACTCACACGCACAGACAAGCATAGAAATGTTGGAGTTTTTTATGTTACCGGAAAATCCAATTTTGTACGACTAGCGCACCTGTTTAACGGGAATTTAATTACGAATCATAAAAAAAAGCAATTTAAAGCGTGGCTAAGCGTACTAAATAAGCAATATTACTTTGAAATTGAAGCAATCGATTCAGATATTAAGCCATGTTTTAATAATAGCTGGCTAAGTGGGTTTATTGATGCCGAAGGTTACTTTGCGGCAAGGGTGAGAAGCTGCAATACCAGCAAATCAGGTAAAAATCTACTGATTGATTTCGCTATAGCACAAAAACAGCCAAATGTGCTTATATTAATCCGAAACTTATTTAATATTAAAACTCGAACAAATATTCGTTTTGATCCGTCATGGAAGGGCTACGTGTTTTATTTAAGCAATAAACAATCATTAATTTATTTGGTTAAATATTTGCAGCGGTTCTGCTTAAAAACAAAAAAGCGCGTAGACTTTTCCATGTGGTCCAAGATTCATAAGCTTTCAATGAAAAAAGTGCATTTGACTGAGCACGGTCTTATAGAAATCATTAAATTATGTAATTGGAAGAACGATTCCTTTGCTACTTTTGCCCGAAGCCAAAGGTGCTCTGCGGGGCCAAAGGCAAGGGTGAAAAGTTAAATATACAGTCCGATCTTGCTTGAAAAAGCAAGTATTATGTGTTTCACATAAAACATTTATGAACCGCCGGCGTGTTTTTATTAGCCAGAACCAGCCCATTGTTAGAGTTTGCTCCGTACGCAACAGTTATTATAGCTGTGATTGGAGCAATTACAACAATTTTTGCAGGAACTATTGGATTAGTCCAAAACGATTTTAAGTCTATTATAGCATATAGTACTTGTAGCCAACTAGGTTATATGGTTACAATTTGTGGTCTGTCAAATTATAACGTAGGAATTTTTCATTTGTTCAATCACGCATTTTTCAAAGCCTTACTTTTTTTAACTGCTGGTGCAGTTATTCATGCTTTGGCAAATGAACAAGATGTGCGAAAGTTTGCCGGACTGCAACAAATTCTTATATTTAGTTATACGGCTCTGCTTATTGGTACGTTGGCCCTAGTTGGGACGCCCTTTTTAACAGGGTTTTACTCAAAAGACGTAATATTAGAATTAGCTTATGCGCGTTATAGCATAGCGGCTCATTTTAGTTATTTGTTAACTTGTTTTAGTGTGTTTACTACGTCGTATTACAGTTTTAGACTGTTATTTTTATGTTTTCATACTAATATTAACCAGCTTTCAGAAACGCATAGTCAGCACCCATATGCCAGAAAAAACAATCTCCAGTATAAAAACAAGTACACAAATATATATAAACAATACGCCAACGCTCACGACGCCGACTGGGTTATGGGTATAGTATTACTTATACTAGCAGTTGGCTCTATTTATGCAGGTTGGTTTTTTAAACCAATGTTTATAGGACTCGGCAGTGACTTTTGGAATAACTCAATTTTTATAAAACCTAACAATGGCATTATGATAGAGGCGGAGTTTTTGCCACAAGTTATCAAAATTCTTCCTTTAGTATTAACCATATCGGGCGCAATAATTGCTTATTTATTTAGTATAACTTGGGTTTCAGGAGCTTATCAAATAGCGTCAAACCATTTGAGCAAAGTTTATTTATTTTTAAACCAACGATGGTTTTACGATAAAATTTTAAATGAGCATATTGCGTATAACGGTTATAAAATAGGGTTCGACTTTGTGAAAATATTCGATAAAGGATTGCTTGAGCTATTGCCTATGTTTGGACTTGGACTACCAAAATTTTTAAAAAGCATATATATTAAATTAGGCGCAACTCAGTCTGGTTTAATCTATCACTATGCTACAATAATGATTATTGGTGCTATGTGTGGGTTAACTATGTTGTGTTTTACTAATGTAGTACTATTTATCGATTTTAGAATCTTTGTACTAATGGTTGCGTGCTTATTAATTATTTAAACCAAATTAAGAACCCCCCCCCCCCCCCCCCCCTCTTATGTACACTTTTTTAACCATTGCGTTAAAAAACTTTTCTTGTGTTTAGTGGCGCTTTTCGCTTTTCGCTTGGTGCTGTTTTTAAAACGCCTGGTTTTTTTAAACGCCTTTTGGTACATCGGGCGTTTAAAAACGTAGCAAAGGCTAAAGACATAGCAAACATAGCAAAGCAAATGTGAGGTATATGTTTCCAAATGCGGCACATTTTAGTTGCTAAGCCGAGCATAAATTTGATTTGCAGTTAAAAATTGTTATACAGGCAACGGTTTTGCAAAGGTTCGAATCCTAGACTGCACAATACTTCAATAAGCTATTTTTTAACGCATTGATTGTTTGTTTTGAACAAACAAGCTTAATGAAAATAATAGCCCATTTCAAATAATTAATTTTATTATGAAAAATCTTTGGTTGTATTATTGTACATTAATCACATTTTTTAACACATGTGTTATTGGTTTTTGTGACGCTCCGCTGAGCGCGACTAGCACCATGCTTGATCGTTTTGGCTTTCAAGAACCCGGAAGTCCTTTAATGGAAGGCCTTATTGCTTTACACTCTGACATTTGGGCAATTATGCTATTTGTTGCCGGTTTTGTTCTGTACATGCTATGTGCTATACTGTATAAATTTAGTGCCAGTAGCTCAGACATTAGTTATAAAGTTCATCATCATAGCTTAATCGAAATTATTTGGACTACCATTCCCGCGTTAATGTTATGTGTAATCGCAATTCCGAGTTTTACTTTGTTGTATAGCCTAGATGAAGTAATTGAACCCAGTTTAACAATAAAAGCAATTGGGCGACAGTGGTACTGGAGCTATGAATATGGTGATTACGAAGTACATGACGGTTTAGTGACAAATGGTATTACATTTGACAGTAATGTATTGCAAGATGACGATTTGGAACAAGGGCAGTTACGTTTACTAGATGTTGATAACCGTCTAGTTTTACCCGTAAATAGACACATAAGACTGCTTACAAGCGGAGGTGATGTGATTCATAGTTTTGCTGTGCCAAGTTTAGGTGTTAAACTTGATGCGATTCCCGGCAGACTTAATCAGACAATGCTGTTTATAAAACGGCAAGGTGTTTTTTATGGGCAATGTTCGGAGTTATGTGGATCAAGCCATGGCATGATGCCAATTGCGCTTGAAGCTGTTCGCGAACAAGATTACGTTGATTGGGTTAACATAAAGCTGCAAGAAATGTAAATCAAATTATGCTGATTACTTAAAAATAAAAAAAAATATATATCAAAAAAAGGCCTTTTGGATAAATGAGGCCCACATTAATTATACATTTTTAAAATGCTTATTGTTACAATCAAAATAATAGCTGTTATGATAGTGGGGTTATTAGCCACTGCATTCTTAACTTTATCAGAGCGCAAAGTAATGGCGGCATGCCAAAGACGTAAAGGGCCTAATGTTGTAGGGTTTATAGGGTTACTTCAGCCAATTGCCGATGGTCTGAAACTGATTGTTAAAGAGCCTTTAATACCCACCAATGCTAATTTACTGATTTTTTTAACTGCCCCAATATTAAGCTTTATATGCAGCACAATTGCTTGGGCAGGAATTCCTTTTGGTTACAGCATGGCTATTGCAGATTTTAATATAGGAATCTTATATATTTTTGCAATAAGCTCTTTAGGAGTATACGGTATTATTACCAGTGGTTGGAGTTCCAACTCAAAATATGCCTTTTTAGGCAGCTTGAGATCAGCGGCTCAGATGATTAGTTATGAAGTCAGTATAGGATTAATATTGTTAACGGTGATAGTTACTGTTGGAAGTTTAAACTTAACTGAAATCGTTTTAGCGCAAGAGCAATGCTGGTTTGCCCTGGCTCACTGGCCGGCTTTAATTATGTTTTTCATAGCTTGCTTAGCCGAAACAAATAGAGCCCCATTCGACCTTCCTGAAGCGGAGGCAGAGTTAGTGGCGGGCTATTTTACAGAATATAGTTCATCAGGATTTAGCCTATTTTTTTTAGCTGAGTACGGTGCTATGATTTTAATGAGCACTCTTGTAACTATCTTTTTTCTAGGCGGGTGGCTGCCACCATTTAATGTGTACATTTTGTATATCATTCCAGGACCAATTTGGCTGGCATTAAAAACGCTTATTTGGTTATTTTTGTTCATTTTTGTAAGAGCGTGCTTACCACGGTACCGCTACGATAGATTAATGGTACTGGGTTGGAAAGTATTATTACCAATAAGCTTAGCTTGGTTTTTGTTCACAACTGCAATGTTATACAGTTTTGAATTATTTTAATAACGATCTTTGCTGTTTTGAGCAAAGACAAAATTCTTTTCCTTTGCTACCTTTGCCCGAAGCCAAAGGTGCTCTGCGGGGCCAAAGGCAAGGGGAGCAAAAGCAAAAGTTAAATAGTTATTCAAACTTAATATAGCTTTTTAATAGTAGCAGAAAATGATGTAATAGGTAACATGCCAGCTTTGGGTGCTGGATATGTGGGTTCAAATCCTGCTTTTCTGATCAATAAGCATCAATAGACACGTGTTTTTTTAGGTTTAAAAACGATTTCTACAGCGTGTCATATAAACAAACTAAACTACTAATAATACAAACAAAGTATAGTAAAATACCCAATTAGGCGCATCCCTTTACCAAAGGGACAAAAATAAATAAATTTCATCAGTAAAAAAATTTTATCAGTAAAAACTTAATCAGTAAATGAGTACGTTAGAAAAATTATTAAAAAATATAAGAAAACCCAAGATTAAGCGCAATAGAAAAAAGGCTTTACAAAAATGTCCTCAAAAATTCGGAATTTGTGTTAGAGTGTATACAACAACACCAAAAAAACCGAATTCGGGTATTCGAAAAGTTGCTAAAATTCGATTAAGTAATTCTAAAAGTATAATCGCCAATATACCAGGTATTGGACATAACTTGCAAGAGCACAGTTGTGTTTTAATACGTGGGGGCCGTGTGCGAGATATCCCAGGTGTTCAATATCGGGTAATTCGGGGAGTACTGGATTGCAAACCAGTCGAGTCAAGAAAAAGTAGTCGATCGAAATACTCTGTAAAGCGTTCCTAGCATTAAAAAATAATACACAATTAAAGCAGTTTATATTGATCAAATGTTGACTGTTTTATATGTTAAGTAATTCAATAAACAATAAATAAACAATACATAAACAATGTTTATCAAAAAACAACATAAGAAAACTAATATTGCAACTGTAGACCAACTGAAACAGCTGAAACAGGGGTGCTGTCTGAAAGCACCAACATTTAATAACAGTGTTTATTTTGGAAATGCAAGCGCCGCAATTTCCAAAAACAATAAGCTAATTATTAGTTTTAAAAGTTATGCTATATGTCAGGCCCAGGATACCAGTAGTAGTATTAAAACAATTGAAAAGTTAATTGATTATCTAAATTCTATTTGTGCACAGCAACTGCACACATATTCTGGATTAAGTGCGGTAAAATCGTTGTTGAGTTCAACAACGGATAAACAGTTTTCACCAGTTGTGTTGGGGTTTTTCACGCCGAGCTATACTGATTTATTAAACTGCCAAAGCACAGTGTTGCCCAGATATCAAAAACAACAAAGCAATTACAAAGTAATTAATTATAATCACTGCTGTAATTCAAATAGCAAAGGCTTCGTCTCTCAACTAACAAATCATTTAAAACAAAACCATAGCTTCGCTGAAAGATTCGAGCAAAGTAGCTATTTTGATCGGTGTTTTTTTAAATTGTCTAAGCGCTTTAGTAGTCTAAGCACCATAAATAAAAAACAAATACAAACAACAAATTCTACAAAACTACTGACTGTTATACGCGCACCTTTTGTGTTTAAGAAAACGCGTGAACAATTTAGCTTACAAAGGTTATCATCTCATATAGTGATTACGCTTGCAAACTCTGCTCAAAAACAGTTTCTAATTCAAAATCTACGTTTATTAAAACTACCTACAGAATTAAAAGTGGTCAGCCGTAATTAAACGCTTTTTTTATAAATAGGTGCTCACAAACCAAAGGCCTGTTTATATTGTTTAGAAAACCGCACTGCAATTATTGTGCTATTTATTTAATTGTGCTTATTTAAGCAGTATTAAACACTATAATTTAATTAATGCTATAACTTAATTAATGCATTAATTTAATTAATGCTATAATTTAATTAATGCAACATTATTATCTAATTAATGCAACATTATTTGTAAGAAAAAATTAGTCTAACTCTGTTTATTGTTTCTATATCAATTTTAAGTATAAATAAAATTAATGTAATGTCAATACTTCCTGAACAAATCAAGTATTTTGACACAGGCCGACGAATACGCCTATCGATTTGTGTCGATTTGTAATTTTTTATTAAA